TCCATTGTATTAATTTCACTTCCTACTCGCAGTATGCTCTTTATGATCTCGGCTCATGATTCAATTGCCATGTATTTAGCTATTGAGCCTCAAAGTTTATGTTTTTATGTGATGGCAGCATCAAAAAGAAAGTCTGAATTTTCCACGGAAGCCGGCTCGAAATATTTGATCTTAGGTGCATTTCCCTCTGGAATCTTACTGTTTGGGTACGACCGGACAACTACCGATATCTAAAAATATTCTTTCTTAGAATGTTGTTGTTAAATATATATATATCGTAAAACTATCGGATCGGGATCGGGTATTACTTAGATGTGAAACTTGCAGACCTCATTGGTGATCTTACGGGGGGAACGAAATAAAAAAGAATATATAGACTTGTAGAGACCCTCTATGTAGTTGTCTATCTGAGGCGATCGATCTACATCTTTCCTCATAGCCCTGGGGCTCTGTCTCGATCTCCTACGTGCGAAATCTGAGGGACTAGTTCCTATGGAGATTCCCCTTGGTCTAATTCCACGCCTTATGACGTCTTTGATGGGAGGCCTGGCGTAAAGTGAAGATTGAGGGAAATAGAGAAAAATTCCCTTCTGGGGTATTCCGAAGGTGTAACCTAGGCAACGAAAGAAAAAGGGGCCCGATACTTCAACTAGAGGAGCGACCAGTTGGTTCACCAAACCCCGACCCAGCGTCACACGTTCTCCAGGTCCGAAGGGATCCAGTGCCCAACTACCGACTCCTTCCGGAATTGCGTTATCGGAGCCGAGCATTCTTGCCATACCATTCAACGAGTCCAGTCAAGTTCTTCACACGGTCCAGTCCAACCTTGCCATTGTGAAGAAGATCGTCTTGCTCCGGTCCTTTAGCACACATCAGTGTTCTTTGTTCTCAACATGGCTGGAGCTCCTCAATCTAAGGATGGAAGTAAGTCAACCTCCTGTTCTCCTCTGTGTAGAGGAAGTCAAGACTCGTATCAGCACCAGGTGAAAAAAATGTTTCACTTGGGATCAAAAACATCAATCCCATGAACAACTCGGTAGAGCCCTGTAAGAATGAAAGCATTGTGACTCTCGTCATGTCCAAGAGTGTCCTTGCTTCCAGCGATTTCCTGAAAGGTGCTGGCGATGATGAAATCTGTATGATTCATCATGGCAATGAGATCAGCAGTTAATTGGCAGGAAAACTCCTCCAACCTTTTTTTAGACACTAGAGCGCCTGAACGTCTTTATTTGACTTTTGCGGGATTATATTCATAGATAATGTTCTCGCTACACTTGACACTTCCTTTGTTGCTTTATGTGAGGAGTTAAGGGCAATGAAAGTCTCTGTATCATATTCTCCCGCTATAAAGCGGCTGTTGCCTCTTGATTGCTTCTTTCATGCAGTCGGACAGTCTTTCCTTTCTGACAGCGACGGTACTGATTGAACTCGGGCTTTGGTCCCCGCTTTCCTATATTTGATCCAAGTATCCGAATCCGAAGTCAGTCTTGGAGCTGGTAGGGGCAGGCATAGCTGCGTATTGTGGTGACTTGGGGTCTAAGGGAATTGCCAGACAGGGTTTCAGAGCGAACCTGAAGAGATTTATGGACTAGTTAATTATATAAATAAATAAGGACCCTTTTTTAAGATATAGAAGGAACCTAATTATTCAACTGTTCCCTGTCTTCTTTTGACTGTTAAAGAGCGCTAACGACTAAGAATGGTTTTATTAACTAGAAAGTGGTAACTCCTGTGCGCTGTAACGACTACAACCGATGTTAGGAATCGATTCTATCCGACTGGTGCCAAGCATCAGATTGGGATTCTTCCCGACGGGCACAGGCACACTGGAGTTTTAAGCTTCTCCACTAATGGTTGAGGGTAGATTGAATCTAGTCAGAAAATCAGTTTAAGATGGCATGTAAGACAGACAGATAGATTAGGCTCACTGGCCTAAAAGAGGCAACTTCTTCCATTGCATTGATCCGAACTCACCAAACCCTATTTCTCCGGAACGGATACACTCTTGTAAAGGAAATAGTATAGCTCTCAGCGGCGCCACCTCTCATCGCACCCAGACCGGGTCTCATCCTACTTTCTTTGGATTGGAGACGAACCACTCTCTACTCTGACTCCTGAAGCCTCTGATTCGGGTTCTTCAACCGCCGATGATGCTTACTGTCCTCGTAGCCCACTAAAGCTAGGAGGGCGCTAAAGCCCTTCGCTTCGCCCCTTCTCCTTCGATCCAAGCCACAAGGCAAAAGGCAAGCTGACTTAGAGGCTGAATGCCTACTTTCTGAATAAAAGAATTTACCAAAGGCTATTAATCTAGCTATCGAGTCACCCTAACGGAGAACTCTAACTGAACTTTCAAGCTTTCTTTTAATTCTGTGTACAAATAAGATAAGTGCCACCGATTTTCTCTTTTCCAAAATAATAAGTGCTTGAGACTTCTCTAAAGAGAGTTGACTGGCAAAAAGCAGATCTTGGCTTAGGGCTTAGACTGCCTTCCTTGAAAGATAGCTTGCTTGAAGCCTAAGACGGATAACATCAATAGTGGAATTCCCTGATCTTACTTCACTAGTGGAATTTCCGTATTCTAGTCACCCTTTTCTCACTACTCCGGGATGAGCTCTGACTGGTAATAGTATCATTGGCTTTTGAATAAGAACTTACCTATAATCCAGTGAGCTGGATTAGCTGCTACCTACTGTTTTTCCATATCCGTTAACACCTCACCTATTATTACGTATTACGCGATCGACTTAAAACACTTTTTTGGCTGGGGATGGATCAACGGCTAGCTTACCATCTCCTTTTCTTTCACCTACGCCCAGAGTCGGTTTGACTCAGCTGATGCCGAAGTGGTTTGATCCGAGCTTCCTTTTTGGCTTGTTACATTGCCTGACTGTTTTTCCTTCTTTCACTTTCTAGTTAGCGCTCTGTCCCACAGCTTCTTCTATACCAGTGCTTGATAGAGGACTGGTTACGCAAACACCAAGACCGAGGAACATCTAATCGGGAAGTTAAGAAATATTGTTGCTTGTCCGAGGCAAGAAAAGAGGCGGTGGTAGTAAACGAAGGCAGGAAAGCTGTCCTAATCAAACTAGCCGGCAACAGGATCGGAAGCTCTTTCTTCCTTTGCCGAATAAGGCCGGGGTGAAAATAAGGAAAAGAGGTAGGCGTTACACTTTTTGGAGGGAAGCAGATATACAGTCTCAAGCAAAAGTAATTTCCAATAGGAATGGGCCTACAACTGCCACCCCATAAACTCGATCTAGAGGAGGAACAGAACCCATTTCTTATCCTACGATAGAAAATAAAAAGCGACTACTTTACGACTGGACCACTTCTTTCCTTGAAGCCAAACTTTCCTACAGTCAAAATTAAGGAAGATTCCGTTTAGGAAAGCAATCCGACAGCTTGGGCCGAGGAAGAGCTTGTAACTAGGGGTTTGGTTTGAGGAGTCATGGAAGGCCTACGCGATAGAAGGACTTGGAATGAATTCGGACGGGGCTATTACACTGTACCAAAAGAAGGACTTGCTTCGGGAGCAGTTTAAAGAACTAAAGAAAAAGCTATTCGCCTTACTAAGCAAGCGCTAGGGGACTGGAATGCTTTACGGCCTAAGATCGAGTTGGAATCCTAGACTGACTACGTGTTCTACGGGATAAGAGATTGGACGGAATCTCCATCAGAATAAGAATAAGAGGTAGGGGAAATGTCCCTGACACGAAGAAAGGATACCCGAATGGTGATACATCTGAAATGAAAGCACGTTCACTTACTCCCTTTCGACTGAGCTCTTCACTTCCTCTTCACATGGACTGATAAGGGGCCCCCACTGTTGTCCTTAACATGAGGATGATAGGGATTTCGAGAGAGAGACATAAGGTCAAAGGTGTTTGAAAAGCCTATTCTTGATGATGAGTTCTCACATTCGATTGATCTCTTCCATCCTTGAAGGAAGCAAAGGAAAGAAAGGGCATTTCATTTGAAGATCGATGACTTGCCTTCTTACTTCTTTGTTTCAGTCAGGACTGCAAAAGCAAATTCAACGAAAGATGCACCAACCACTAGATTCTCTGACGCAACTGTCCGATTTGGCTTTGTCCCAGCCGTGTTAGGGGAATGAAAAAGATAGAGATAGGGGCAGCCCCATTCATTCAAGGTAAGAACGGGTAGCATAGCTACTGCATTAGGTCCGTAGGGTCCGGAGACAGGGGAGCGAAATGCCACCCCATTTCAAAGGTGCGCAGCAGACAGGGCAAAAACAAGGTCAAGGGCTTAGTTTGAATCCTCAGATCAGTTTATAGCCACATTTCTTCTTTCGACCCGGTACTATGATGTCATTGGGCAGTAACAAGCTCAGGAATTTCTTGATTCCGCAGCTCTTCCAAATCTCGATCTGAACATTTGCGTATATGAGGTCTGAGTCTACTTCCTTTTCGATTAAAAGATAGGTTCTTAGCCGCATTGATTCTTTATCACATTCTGACCCTGAAACCTCTATCCCGTCAAGCCATAAAGAAATCAGCAAGTCAGTCTGTCAGTCACTCTTCACTGTATGGTTCTTTTCCTCAAAGCAAGGAGTCTGAACCCTAGGACTATCAATATCCGTTCCTGCCGCATTGAGTAGGTCTTAGGTCTCTTTTTCTCTTTAGATATTAGAGACGAACGGGACTTTGACAAAGACAGACTTTCTGACTGTAGCCACGTAGGGTTCAGGGAAGGCTTTGTGAACAGCTAGGGTAATTTTCCAGAGAGGCCAAGGGGTGGGGGAATGAAGAATGGGAGAAGCGGGAAGTCCAGCACCATCTAGCCCTAGAAGAAAGAAATAAACCCAGGAATTGACTTCTTTAGGGCTTAGGGCTAAAAGGAGATGGATAGGCATAACATTCTCTACTCGGGCAATGAGCTACCCCTCGGGCTGGGAGTTGAGTTACGACTCCGACTATGACTACTAGCTTGAGCTTTGTCTCAGGAGTTCATGCATGTGGGCCGTACTACAGTTCAGCTTCTGGAGTGGTGGCCGGATTGCCCCACCTTTCTTTCCCCTGGAGACTCTCAGACAATGGATTGGTATCAGCGGTCTGCCTGTTCACTGTTGGGATTCCACTTCCTGAAGCGAAGTGGTGTCAAGCTTTTTTTCCCTGGTAGCTATTAATGAAGAGACATTAAACCTGGATGATCTTGTGGAGAAAAAAGTTCATATGGAAATCCCAGTGGGAAAAGGTATTCCAACATCGCGCGCATTGATGAAGTGGGTGATCTTCAAAGGCCGGTTTCTTTCCGACCCATTCTGGTCTCGGCGGGGACGAGAGTAGGACAGCCAAACGAGATGTGGCTGCTTCAGCGCAAGAGAAAGAGAGGCCCCTCGTACAAAGCCTTTTCTTTCCCGCGTGGAAAAGGAAATATAAAAATTCAGTAGAGGACTAGCTCGCATAATAGGTAGGGGTGAAGTACGCAATTTCTTTCGTTCTTTATAATAAATGTATTCCCTTCTAAGGGCATGTACTACGTAGGGCCTGTCGGCCCGGTCATAATGATCGGTCTATCTCCTTTCCCCGGAGTAAAGGAAGGAATTGAATTCGTTTATTCCAATAGTTTAGGAGTTCGTCTCTATGCATATAATTTTAAAATAAAAATGTGTTCAATGGCTGTCATGTTTGGAAGTGAAGTACTAGAGGTGTCTTCTCAATTTTTTACTTTATTTATTTTTCTAGTTTGATCTCCCTCTTCCCTTTCTCGCCACAAGGAGCTCTTCTATAAATAAACAAATAGGGAGGCGGAAGCAATCAAAGTGATGCGTAAGGTTGGGGCTTCGGGATGGACTCATTTAATATATAAGCTTCAAGACTGTTTGTGTTAGACTTCCCTTTTTTAAGAGCTCCGCTAGTTAACATAGGGAACTAGTCTGTCGTATAGAAGAGATAGAGTCTATCCCTAATTGATTGAGTATGAAACCTTTTTAAATAATTAGCAAGCGCTAATCTTTTTTTAATGAATTGGCGAATTGAATTGAATGAAGGTACAAAAGAAATAGGTGCTTGAGCTGTAACTCTCGCATCAGCTGGATCAGCTTACGCTATTGGAAAGGCTAAGTGTCCCTCGTCACCCGCGGGAAGGAATTTCTTTTCTTTATTCTTACTGAACTGGCTCTAAGGAACTAGAAGATGGATTGATAGTCAATATCGGAACTTCTGGTATTCTTCTATTCTATTCGTTCGCCCACTTCACTCTCCCTAGGGATTAATTAAGTTACAATATTCTTTATTAACAAGGGCTTGGCCAGCATTCAATAGCAGCAGAGTAGTGAAAAGCAAAAGCAAAGACCTAGTAGAGCTATATTGCTGTAACTAAATCAAGCATGAATAATGACTTGACTGGACTGAACCCTCCAATGAATCTTTCCTTCAAGGCTTTCCGCCTAAGGGCTAACTTGCTTTCTCCGGGGATTCTCTTATGATTCCCCATGGGATGGTTATAAAAAAAGATTCTATTTAGTCAAATAGGCCTTCAAAGTCGATTTAGCCGGGCTATCTCTTTCAAGTAAGTGACCTTTACTAAACAAGCAAGGGATTGATAGCGCCCAGGAGGAAGATTGCTGCATCCGTTTTCTTGCTGTGATCGGTATGAAGTTACTCTTTCTAAGCGATCGGAGTGAAGGTTCGTGTTTTGGGTTTCTATATCATAAGATAGACCATGCGTCATAAGGGCACGGTAGCACACCTTGATGTTAATAGACATGGACGTCTCAACTTTGTCATTTCGAAATGTCAATCGGAGCAAAGGCTTACTCGTGCTTTGTTTAGGGACGGGAGCAACTCAATCGCGGGTTTCATCCCCGCTGGGTGAATCTCTTCTTCGTTGAATCCTACGGTTCAGTAATGGATTCCTCAGATATTCTACTATTGCCCTAGCCCTGCCCTCACGCACGGTTCATCAATCGTAGGTTGAGGGCTTAAGTTGTGGGCATGGTGGCCTCACTGATTGACTAGCTTGTGCTGAAAGCGCGGTAGGTCAGGTCACTTTTCACTATCAACCGCTACTTCATGCCTTCTCGATGAATCCAAGAGCTAAGGGACTTGCTTTCCTAAAGAGATTTCCCCTGTTTTATTACCTTGAGCCTTTTATTTCCTCGCCTTGACTTGAGCGGAGATCTTCTACTTATAATTAATACGAAAAGACCACCAGCCCACCTGTTTGCCACATTTGCTGATGAAAGAACAGCAAGAAAGGGTTGTCCCTCGGTTTCACTCCCGTAAGCCGAATCGCTTTTTCACTCGTAAGTTCCAATGTAGGCTCGATTGCTCAGTTGTATGCCTTTACCTGTCTCTGGGCTCTACTCTCTCTGAATGGAGAGAATGAGTTCAACTCTTTCACTGGAAGCTGCTATCTTACTAAAGAGTGGTCCTCTCGTCACTCGCTTCCTTTCGAGAAGACGAAGAGGATGACACTGGGGATCGTTCTTAGCTTAAAGAAATTCCCATGAGCTTCCTTGAGCTGGTAACTAATTTCAAGAAGGCTTCTGTCGGGTATTGTAACTATTCTTAGTGATTTTCTTAATTCGAGGCAGGTCATAGCGTAGTGGACTTGGTGAAACTTCTTCCAGGTATCCCTACTTTCAGAGTAGGTCTCGTAGCCAATATCCCTACCAGACAATCCTAAATGGAACCTTAGAGTGCTTTACCCGTGACCTTTCTTGTTGCTCCCTGGGCAAATAGAAAACTAGATCTTTTCCCATAAATCGGTCAATTCTGCCCTGTTAGTGCTCTATTAAACCGGCTTTATTTAGTCGTCCAGGTCTAATCACTGATCATTTCACATCAACTCAGCGATTAGAAACTTCAGAGTGGCAAGTATCGGAAATAATAACTCCATGGCATAAGAATCAGGCATTAGAGTCGGCGCCGGTTTCTTTTGTTGCTTTCTTGTCCTTCACCTTAATACAATAACAAGTAAGCGTCCGTGTCTCCCAACGCAGCGACAGAAGCGTAACAAGTGGTCCTCAGAACTAAACCAGATATACGATGTCTGCTAACCTTCCAGGTATAGGCATACCTATTGCCTGATCAGGTGCATTTCACGCTTCTACGATTGAGTACGAAACTTCTTAACCTGATCGTCTTTCGCCTGCTGAAAGGCACTCATCACTCTTCGAGCACGGCCTTATTTACTAAAATGAAATAGCGCTTTCTAATTCTATTTTTTTTCCCGGACCAACTTTCTATAACAAGGCTAAGCTCATCCGCTCCTTCCAAATTAGTCATTAATGGTCGGCTTAAAAAGACTCAATATCGTCAACTTATGCGGACTGTGATTATATAGCAGTTCTTTAGTCTCTTCCCTAAGAGTTAGTTTTGGCCTATGTTTCAAGACCAGTGACATATACTGTCTTTCTTTTAGCAGCGGATCTTCCAGACCTGTTCCAAAGCTAGCTTCTCTTTTATTTACTTTTACCGCCCGGTATAACTAAGGCCGTGTCAGGGTCACAACGGATGGTATGATAACTCTGAGATTTCCTTCTTTATTCCCCTAATAGAATAGCCTTCCTAGCAATAAACATCTCGGCTTGCCCGGTGCTTCTATTAGAAAACCCCATATCGGAGGAAAGGTCCCTTTTTTTTATTATTAGGCATTTACTCCTTACCTTAGGCCGAGTGAAGGCACTGGTATGTGTTCTTTTGCCTGCAAGGGTATAAGAATAAGTAAGGAAAGCGAAAGCTGTGCTTTCCCGGGATCTCTTCTCTCTTTATTGCATTTAGTGGATGTGTGACTTTACTGTGCTTAAGGCATGGAATTGATTTACCAACTTTCGTCCAAGCGCACTAGCCCTTCAGTCTATTGCATCCTTTGCCCTAATGATGAACATCGCTGATGGAGTCTTCAGGACCGCTCTTATAGAGAGAAAGTCGCGCGGTTACCGATCGATCTAGCCATGCTTTGTGCGAGCCGTATGCGGTGAGTCAGTCGAAGGAGCGGAATTTCTGCCGGCCTAGTTAAAAAATAGATTTTCATTGATATTGACCAAACCTGAATTGTCCTGCTCTTCCAACCCAATAGCCTTCCTAGGATCAAAGGTCTCCTGCTCGCTTCTCTTGCTTCCCTCACTGGGCCGGCACAAAAGAAAGGAAAAATGGCTCGATTTCTGGCGCCCTCGCAATAAGACCTCGCCCACTCTTTTTTGAAAGGGTAGGGCTTTCGGCCTGAAAGGATCCGCTCCACTCGGGCTTGTCGCGTTGCGCTCCTTACGTCGCTCCACTAGAGACAATCCCTTCGTTCGCTCTGGTCTCCTAACTTTTGGTCTGGTCTTATTCTTTTCCTTCCCAATCAAACCTAAACTCGTCGAACTTCCCACTGTGCGCCAAGCTAGAGGTACTCCGTTCGGGCTTGCCCCCTAGGAAATAACTGAACTACCGCTTTACACCTTTGTCTTCTTCTACGAGTCTAGTGCAGATCGCACTATTATTGATTCATTAATGTCCTATCCGCTAGCTGTCGGTTGATCCGTTCGATCACCACCCAACGATCCGAGAAGCGATCCCTCCGATCCCGAAATGGTTTGATAGTCCATTTCATCCCCTACTGGCGAGCTCGGTTGATCCAAAGGCCTATCCGTCATGGTTGGGCTTTTCTCTGGCATCAGGTTCCGGTACCCATCCATCGCATGAACTACTCCAATCAGATAGGCAGGCACGGCATTCATTTGCCTCTATTTCCACCCCGAAAAGAGCTCTTTCTCGGCATCCGGATGATCGGCATCTCTCTAGAGGAATCGGAATCAGAGCTTCTTCTTCCTATCCCTTGGTCACTGAATCCTAATCTGACTCCCGGAGGTCACTTGGTCTGGCGATAGGTTATGTAGGCTACAACTCTTACCTTGTTTTATTCGATCGCTTTTCCTTTGCTGGAATTACCATCAAAGCGGCATCCTATATTAAATTAAGTCAGCAGCTAGTTTTACCGGAATAGGAATAAACGATGCAATTGAATCTGTTGGAGGAAGGTCATATATGACAATAGACGGAATTCGTTTGAGTTTCAATATCCCCTTTGTTGAGTCGACTGTTCATGCTTTGGTGGGACCAAGAATTGCTCTTGTTCTCGGACCAGGAAGTGATTGCATTGATGCCGGGAATACACACTCTCTCTTTATCTTTGAAGGAATCCGCATTCCAGGCTCTCGACCGGGTCATGGCATTGTTCTGGAGTGGAGCGAGTTCAGTTCCCCGAGGGGGGAGAATAGGCAGCTGTTAGAGTAGCGGTGGGGAACTCCCCCTGTTCTTCCAGGTTAGAAGGTACTCTTAGAGAGGACAGGAAGCAGAAGAGAAGCTAACTCGGGAGTAAAGGATGACAGATTTAGGGAGGGGGACTGAGTGAAACTCCGGGTCTTGATGCCCTAAGGGATAAAAAAAAAGATACCCTTAAGAACCTGAAGAGAGAGGGGCGAGTTTACGAGCGGCATTCGATCCTTAAGTAGGGAAGGTTAGGAGTGAAGCTCGGCTATGAACAAGCAGATAGGATAAGTTTTTCTAAGAGTAATAAGCAATCTCTAGCTTTCAACTTTCGACAATGACTTCTCAAATGGCATAAACCAAAGCTAAGGTTATTTATAAAGGGAGTTTCAAACAGGCTTCGCGCCTTCCCTTAAGAACCTCAATTTCAATCGAGCTACTTGCATCAAAGCCCATCATCAACATCACTGGGGAGAGATTGGAGAGAATGTTGCCTGAACCATTTCCTTTCTTATGAGGTTTTGAGTTGGTTTAAGTAAGTTTGCTTCTGGAGAGAGAGGATCTCTAAGAGAAGCTAATAGCTCTAAGTCGTTCGCTAAAGCGAGTTCAGTGGGACTGAAGGCTGCTTCCGGTGGATGACATCTTAGATAGGGCACTCTCTCATTATCCAACCCATTTTCTATCTTTCTATTCAGCGACCTTCTCACTCAGAAGAGAAGCCTAATCCAATTCTTCTTGTCCAATCGCTAGTACGATCGATCCGAATCACCACCCGCCCTCTTTTAATTCAGTGATTCACTGAAGCGAGGATTTTCCTCTTATACTACCCGTATCGAATAGAACATGCTTAGGCAAACCAGGGTTTCTTAGTTCTTTTGTCGGAATAGCTTTATCTTTTATTTTTCTTTTTAGGCTTAATTTCAACCTTTTAAGCTAGGTTGACTATTGCTAATGAGTTTTATCCAAAAATGTTATTTTTCGATCTTAGACAGCCTTACCTATTTTATAGATTGGGGCTTTAGTTTTTATTAGTTTTTGGTAGTAGTCGCTGCTTGCACCTCTCAGTTTAAGGTCGCGTAAAACTGCAAGGTGCTCTTAAAGCGTTTCATCTTCAAAATGGATGAAACCCCTTTTTGTCATACGAGAGAAGCCCTCTGGGTCTTCGACCTTTGGGACGCTTATTGCTCTCCGACAAGTAGATGGCTTTTATCCATCTTTCTATCGTTTTTCGTGTGTTCATCTTATCATTAAGAATTTGGATCTCTTCCTCACTTAACTTCGGGAGCTCCGACAGGTTTTCCGGAGGCAGATTGAGGTCTGGCAGCATGGAACACCACCTTTTAAAAAAGAAAGGAAAAAGGAGAATTAGAAGGAAAACCAAAAAAAGCACTACGGAGTAGTAAACAAACTTAATTAAAGTTTTCTGTCGCTTCGCGCTCATGATCCTTTTTTTTCTTCACGGCTGGTTCTGAATGCTGGCTCAATATAAGGCAGAACGAGAACCTTTCTTTCATAGGGAGTTGGGGCATCCAAGCTTGCCCAACCTAGACATTGTAACTGAAAGTCCTGCCTACTTGTAGGCTTAGGGTAGTCCTCGAAAACCTTCTTCTTTTACTGGCTTGGTAAAGACCCGTAGGCTATGGATCCCACTAATGGAATGGGGCTATAACCATACTTCCAAGGTGAGCCGTAAGGCGAACTATTAGAGTGGTGCGAAGCTCTCGACTGATAAGGAGAGGGCTGAAGGCTCCTCTTTATCTTCTCTTTTGTCCAATTCCATTCCGCCTTCTAAAGGAGATTAGTTCCGTCGCAGGCCTCTTTCTTCGGGCATGAACCCGACCTGTCAAGAACTCTGATTTAACTGTCAGGCTAGCTAGATGCTTCACACATTCCATTCTATGCCGTTTTCTTTTAACTAGCCTTCTGCTTGATGGAAAGATCATTCATTTGATAACTAATCTAATGGGCTTGTAGCGCTCCCCTCCTCAATCCATAGCGTATGCGTATTATGTATATAAGGAAGTGGCAGCTTCCTCTTTGCACCTACCCGTCCGCCGTCTTGTAACTTCACTTCCTCTTTCGGAGGAGATCTTTCTTCGAGCCGCTAACCATGCTCAACGCACGTTAGAAAAGTGTGTAAATGTGCTTTTCGAGCATCTTATTGTCACAGGGGATGCTGAACAAAGATTGACTCAATCCACGGTTCTGAAAGATGGGATTCTTCTTATTCTCTTTCTGAATTAACAAACAAAAAGTGAAAAGCAGCTAGCCTAGCTCTTGGCCTAAGTAGTGGCCCTTCCTCAGCTTGACAAAAGTCTTGCTTATGCTTCCTTCCCTATCTCTTATCTCTTTCCCATGTTAAGCGTGAAAAGGGCTTCTATGGCGTCGAGTATTATCGAGTTGTTGGAGAGCTTCCTTGCCGCTTCAAGGCTAGTTTCAAGCTCATCACAAGGAGTTTACAAGCTGGTTTGATAGAACCAGGTTCGAGCGTACTTGCTAGCTGGTTTGCTGGTAGAATGGGGGATAGATAGCTGTTCAAAGTACCTATCCCCTTGACTCTGCTTTCTTCTATTGGACCAGGCAGGGATCTCTGATTAGTCGAATGAGCCCATCCCTCTGGCCTATCATTCATTTATTGGTCGATCCAGCTTTCGCTTCCTTACTTCCCCATTGGTGTGATATGATGTTAGATGAGATTCTATTATCGTATGCTTTTATGAGAGGCGAGAGGGTGCTCCTTCATGCGCTTGTAGTGAACTCCCTTATCGCGTGATGGTGCTATGCGCTTCCAGCTTCCAGTAGGTGTGATTTACTACCTTCGCTACCTTGATGGGATCTATCTCACTAAGACCCATAGAAGGAAATGAAGGCTGAATCTGACTTGCCTTTGTCTATGAAAGCTCACGCTTGTACTTTGATTTTCCTAACTGGTACAAAGGACTCCCACACGGTTTATGGGTGACTCCCATATCCATCTCTTTCACTTTAAGTAAGCTATCGTTGTAAAGAAGAGAGTGAGTCTTTTTGTGCTGAGCCAATTTTCATCTTCTTTTGATGTTCGGACCGAGCGCGTAGAATTAAAATCTTCCATATCTTGTCTCTCCTGAGCGAGTACGTTTCGCGGTTACGTACACAAGTGAAAAGGCACCAACTTGATCGACTATGAAGAAAGTTGAACCCAAGCTCCAGAGCGGGGTTCGCTTACCCTTCATCCATTAAAGAGCCCCACCGAAGAAGAAAGAGTTTGATTGAAGAAATCGGGAGAAGCGGAGTGCAAGAAGATCTATCTTGACGACCAGAGGAGAAGAAAGACCCTATGTTCCGAGGTTACAGAGAGAGGATTGATCGAACGATAGAAGGCGCAACCCTTCCACTCCCACGTACGTTCCGACATTCAAAGCATTGCTTACCAAATAACTAGACAAGACAGACTTGACGGGTAGAATCTACACCACTTTTCCATTCATTCTTCCTGTAGCCACACAGAGAAAAAATGCGATTGAGAATACAATAGACTAGCGACGAACGAGCGAAGGGCTTCCCTACGCCCAAAGATGCTTTTTGCCCAAGTCCCCCCTGGACAAGAAATGGTTATGAACTGACAAGGTCAATGCACCTCCTTCCCCGGAGCACCTTATTAAAGAGTGATTGCCCTAGGGGCTATGCCCTCCTAAGCACGAAATGATACTGTTGTGATTTCGCTTTTTAATGAGGAAAGTGCCTGGCCTGGAAGACCTTCTTTAAGAGAGAAAGTTCCTTGCCGAAAGCAATCCAAGGCTCTCTCAACCCAAGACAAGAGGTCAAGAGGCGGTGTCCGTATGGTTACCACCTAAAGCGGATAGTTTTTACAACCGTAAAATCGAGGTGGAAATCTCTAGACTTTCCCCCCAGGCGTAAAAACGGTTATTGACAAAAACTTAACGATTAAGCTTTGCATGGGAAGCTGCCACCTGTCTATGGAGGCTTTGAGAACAACTTCCTGATGGTTACGACTGTCTTCTCAAGGAAGCAAGCCAATCCACGTAGGTCTTGATCCGATGTGGACTAAAAAGTCGATGTAGATATCCCACACAAATTAGCGTAGACCAAGTGTTAGCTCTGCATGGGCAGGCTTAATACTTGGCTAACTTCATCTTACGTAGATCGAATGCCCATCTTGCATGGTTAAGGCTCAACACTTAGTGAGCTCGAGTTAACAGCACCGTCAACTCATTATGAACACACGCAAGGTTTTTTTTTAAACTTATAATTTTTTCATAATTAATGTCTACGGAAGAAATGCCAGTATTTACATTTCCTAAAAAGGAGCATTCACAGGAACAGGCAGATGCGTACAAACTTTGATGAAGGCAGGTAGCTATTTAAAGGCTTACTCATGTAACTATAATCTTATCGGAAGTTTAAGGAGAGAGACTGGCTTTCATGGGACAAAAGATACAGTCCCGCAGCCACCATTTGTGATGACGGATGAAGTCTTCATAGGGACTGTCAACGAAAGCCCCATTCATTAAGCAGGTTGACACAGTAAAAGAACTCTCTTGTAGCCGCGCGAATGTATTTGCATGTCTTTCCGGGAGTCTCGCAATCCCAGCAGTTGTATCCTTGGAAGTGACTTCTTGCAGTTCTACATTCTTCCTTTCGTATGTCTTCCTATACTTTTGAGATGAGCTCGTCAAGGAAAAGCTATATTATCAGGCCAAATTCGGATCCGCTCCTCTTTCAGGTGGTCTTTAGCTAGGAGCTTGAGTTCGATTCGGTAGAGAATCTCTGCACGATTCCGTTGCCTAAAGTAGAAGTCCAGATTGGATATGAACTCTTGAGTGGCCCGTGTATGATAGTTTGTAGCATCTTGTGCCCATTGGGGAAGAGGCAGGTCAAGGTCAAAATAACGGATTTGGACTTCTATCTCTGAGGGGTCATCATCTGATGGTGGTAATTCTCTTTCTGGATCAACGGCTTCAGGGAATAATTCCTCACCCTCAGGAGCCCGAAGTAACTCATCCTCAGGAGCCCCAAGTAACGAATCCGAATGCCTATCTCCAGCCGAATTCGTTTCATAAGACTTTTCGGAAGAAACAATTGGATAAGAATCATAGGCTGAATGAGCAGACGAATCGACCGAGGAAAGAGATGCTTACACACTAGAACACAACCTAACTCTACTTCTTTTCTTTTTCCTGCAGCTATCTTCTCAACAGGTCAGTCAATATCAGTAGTGGAAAAAGCAGACAGAGTAGTCCCCTGGTCATCAATTAGTAGTTAAATAATCCCAGTAGTGGTCCTCTTGCCTAGCGGAGTCAGCCCTTAATGGACAATGATAGGCAGACCAAAGATTGCACATCGCAGTCTAAGCGTGCTTGCTTTGCGCACCGGCACAGCAGAATTGGAATCCGCTGGCAAAGCAAAGACAGCTTGATACTTTACTTTGGTAAGGTAAGGTTAAAAAAGTGCGATGTCTTCCTTACTCTAGCAAGTAAGTGATAAAAACCTGGAAAACAGAAGGCATATTATATCATTGCTATCCGAAAAGGAGGAGGTAACAATAGCATTAGCCGTAGCTGTCACTGGTCTTTCTATCTTTCTTTTGTTTGCAGGAAAAATCATTCAAAATCCCGTTAAAGACAAGTTCCCGCCTGGCCTGCGCGAGGGCCTTACTCCTCAGATGTCCTAAAAAGGAGGGCTCTTGAAGGCTGATCTTTGGGCAGCCTATGAATGAATCTAAACCCTATCTACGTCACATTCAAGGTCGATTAATTGGCTTATTTGAATGCCGAAAAACCGACTTTTCGATGCTTGAAGTATGGTGACACTAAACTAAAGCGTTCATAAAACGAATAATTGATCCCGATCGTAGATTTTAGTTTCCGCGTAAGCCCTAGTTACTCACCTTCCTCTCTTTCCGATTGCCAATAAGAAGAGTTCAGTTCAGGGCTCTGATATGGGGAGATAGCTTACCATTGGGTAAGTCATCATCTGAGAAGCGGTGTAAAGAACCAGCTCCTAGATTATGCTCAGTTAATGCTTCAGGATCATGATCATTTAAGCAAGCAAGAAAGGCAACTGGGATTGATGCCACTCAGCTGCTCGTCTGGTAGATGTCATGTAGAGGTAAGAGAAGCCTAATGTTTCGGTGACCCTTCTAGAGTTAGGCTTTAGTTAAGCTAGCCATTGCTACAGAACGTACCTTGTTGTTAATAGGTAATAACCTGATCAATAACCTGGGATAGAGAGATCCAGTAGCTGTCCCGATAGCCCGCTAATGACAGACCTGAAACTTAACTGATACGCAAAACTAAATGAAGCACAAAAGGCACTAAACTGCTTTGCTTGCATGGAAGGCAATTGCTTTAGATAATACTAATCCGGGGATTGGTTCCAGTAATGGCATAAACGTCCCGGAAAGATCTGATATGAAATCTGATCTGGATCTAACCAGTAACCTTGCATTCAAGCTGAATAAAGTCTGTCTAACTCCTTACATGCTTTTACACACGCACCGTGTACGAAAAGGTTCCTCTCGACTGTATAATGAATTGCCTTCTCCGGATTGATGCTAACCTGAGCTAACTTTGAACCTTACCATGTCAGCGGTAGACTTTGTACACGAAGCCAGTTCTGTGCTTTGCCTTACAAAGGTTCTAGAGGACAGATAGATAACATATTCTTATTTTGGTAAGGCATCGCTTTACTGTATTTCTAAGAGTTAGCAGTCGAAAGGGAAGAAAGTTCTTTGATCAACCAATGGTATAGAATCAACTATTATAGAATCTGCTTTCGTTAAGCCTTTAAGTAAGAAACTGTCTTAGTGGGGCTCATTGAACACTAACTTAACCTAAAAGGTCCGATAGTGTGTCAGTGAAGACCAAGCCACGAACTAGCCTCTTTTCCTTCCCTTCTATGGTGAAGTCAGAGCATCAGTTCTTCTTTTAGTAGAAGACTTGATCTTCCATACACCAGATCAAGATCAATGCGCGAGAGAAAACATTATCCTTAGCCATGCATTCCAATGCCCCAAACCGGGGTTACTAGTCAATGTACTAGTCACACTTACGGCATAAGCGATGTCCGGGCGAGTGCACGTCATTGCATACATTAGGCTTCCAACCAAAAAAAAAGGCATCAAGCAGTTAATCAGGGGTCTTAATAAGCTCTGATTAAGATAGTTAGCGATTGCCAATAGCCTCCTCTTACCAGCCCCCCCTAAATGACATCCCCAAGCTCCCATGGTATAGGCCGTTCTAATACAAATCATAAGGACCAAGGCCTGGCTGGGACAGGGGGTACTTTCGAAGGCCTCATAGCAGACCTAATTCTCTTCCTTGCTTTCTTGTCTCAACTGATAAGAAAGGAAAAAAGTCCCTAAGCTGCTTCAATTGCAAGTGGTGGATAGCTTGACTCTTGATTCAATTCATGTGCACATCACATCTGCACTGCTATCCCATTGCCCTAAGAGCAAAGATAGACGGTGAACCAAGCCAAGAAGTTGTGGATAAGGGCGAAGAAGTAGAGCAAGATCTGGGGATTCTGTAGAGGCTGAGATCTAAGACATATTCCAATTTTGGGTACATTTAGCCAAACACGACCTTTGAGTTTACTCAGTGGCGATAAGCACTGCTTTAGCTTTGACTTGAAATCGGCGACTGATCGTTGGCCGCTGCTTTCAATGTTCTATCTAATGCAGGTTTGCTTCGGAAGGCAGTTCGCTAGTGCTGTGGTTAACTCAGCACTAGTCACTAATGTGTTTGAGGTCAGCTGGGTAAAACGACGCTCAGTTGTTTGCTTTCAAACCGGACAGCCTTTAGGATACTACTCTTCTTGGCCGCTCTTCGCACTAACTCATCATGCTATGATTTGGTGGTGTGCAGAGCAGGTATATCCTCAGCGTGTCTTTTACCGTTATGCGGTGCTCGGCGATGATGTCGTAATCGCCGACGAGCAGGTGGCCAAGGTCTACGAACATGCATTATCTCAGATGGGTGTATAAATATCTTATCAAAAATCACTCATCTCAGATAATGTAATGGGGGTGCGGAATTTGCGAAACGGTTCTATGCACGCTCATTAACTGTGGATTTATCTCCAGTGTCAATGAGATGTTTGCTTAACCCTTACCATCCTTATGGATTGATGGCAATGACATATCCTATAAAAAAAACGTTTCTCAACACTTTGTAGGATAGGTGGTTTTGGGTATAGAACCATTTCCAGCCTCCCTCATCGACAGTCGCCTCGCATTGGTAGGCTACTTGCGATGTTTCAGAAGCGGTCAATGCCTTTTGAATTATGGCTTGGCCGTGGTAGGCCGCTCAACCCGTACCTAAAAGGGCTCTTGTAGAGTTTCTGCGTAGAGAAACGGCACCCTTGGATCTCAAATTGTTCCCTGATGAAGAAATAATATATATTAGGATCTAGCCCCCGGGTTACTATGTCCCTCCCAAAATATTGACGTAGACTGCTACGGCCTGGATGTAGCATTCACTTTTGGGTCCATTGAAATAAAGATCTCTTAAGGCATCTAAAACAATAGGTAAGTTTTCGGTATCCCCAATCAATCATATCCAATCCTGCTGTCGAAAGCGTCATCTAATCCTGCATCCCCTGGTAAAATCAAATGTTCGACCGATGTGTCGGGTTCATTCTCAGTAGCCATACCGAAAAGGAACCAATGCCAACAGAGGAGTTACGGGCGAGCAAGGAAACCCTATGGCTAAGAAGACTACTGCGACCGTGAAGGGAGGGAGGAGCCCGAATGCCCACTGGAGGATATCCTCTGGGTCTTAGTCCAATAGAACCGACGGAATAGAATGAATCGTCTCTTTTATGTGGTTAACACGGGGCCGAAAGGTTTGACGCACGTTCCTAGCTTTGCCGGAAAAAAGTCTGGACCCGCTCAATCAGATAGGACAACCTACTCCTTAGTGGAACCAGACTTTGCCACTCACCTTTATCCGAATAAAGAGGTACAATATAAGGAATAAACTGATAGAACGAGTTCAGCTGAACCACCCAGATAAGCTTCTTTCATCAAGCAACACAGCCTAGCCCGAGTTCGTATTGGTCAATTTCGGGTCAGCAAGCAAGGGGGCTTTAGCCTGACGCAAGTCGTCTCCGCGGCTATACTATATCAAATAGCCTAGGGCGCTACTGTACTAGTTTTTGTCGGGTTCTTTGCTAGCCAGACACCTGTCAACCAACCATCCAGCCACTTAAAGTTCTTTCGCAAGCAAAGGAAAAGTTCTTTCTCTAAATCGGGCCCGGGAGAACCATTCAAGCGCAGAGATGGCTCTGCTGCGATAGAGGATGAAGAAGAATCCGTAGGCAACTGGTCGTTACTAGAAGATGATAAAGCTGCAGGCTGCTCTTTATTATTAGAAGAGCGAGGTGCAAGTGCTGGCTGCTCAATAGAGGGCTGCGACCCTGATTCCCTTGAGACTCTGACTCTCCCTGATGCACGGGAGACGCAGGAAAAACCACTGGTGAAGAAGATCCATAAGATGCTGATCCAATAGGCGCCTACTAAAAAAAGGGGGAGTTGAATAACTCGTGCTCATGGAAGGTAACATGCCGGGACGGAGAAAACGAGAAGAAGGATCAAAACATCGAAAGCCTTTCTGAGCCAGAGAATTGGACGTGTGATCCCCGATGCGACTGAATGCCACCTCGGAAGATCCTGCCTCGGACCTGGACGAGGTGTGATCCATAATAGCCTTTTAGCGGCGAAACGTGCCTGCTCTACGATCAAAGAATTAAAAAGAAAATTAGTGCACACATAAAAATAAGAGGAATGCTATGGGCACATACATGTGTGTCCTCTTTCTCATTATCTGGAGCTACTTCCTCCCGCATACTGATTTCCCCGCAAGTCTTCAATCAAGTCCTAGACTCAGTCTTTCAACGATCCATTTGAGTCACAACCCTCTTTCCTTCTTTATTCGAGAGTAATCTTGGCTTCTTCTTCTCGATGATGTCCCTGTGAGTGAAGCAGTACTCCTATTCCGTAGTGAATCCTGAAAGAAAATAATATATTTGACCTTTACTCTGCAGGAGATTTCGTGTGAGATACCGCTGACTTAAAAGAAAAAGCTGGAGATACTCCTCCCAAAGAAAGGGCACTGGAGACTAGACATATTACGTTACGGGCACTGTATCTCGGGGCACTCAGACTAGTGATAACGGGAATCCTAGACCTGTAAGAGCTAGACTCGCACGAGGTTACAAAAAAAAAAGAAATTCGATTAGGCGCTAGCTTAGGGGCCCATTCCGTCAGCCATGAGAGTTGGTCAGAAAAACGTTATCCTAGACTATATTGAGGAGTAAGGAAAGGGCTTCCATGACAATGAGGTCATTCTTAGAGAACCTAATGCAAGCCGTGCAATACGGAGTGATAAGCCCATCTTCTCAGGAAGGAACTGGTTGCCGGGCTTGTAACCATGTCTCCCGAGTGATGATCTCCTCAGTACATATGGCGCAAGACGTGATTCCACATCTCTAGTGCCGCCCAAAGGTCCTCATAGAGGCGGTCACCGGTTGCCTAAGATCAAGTCCTAAGTAGTCGAAGTAAGAATGAAGGGTCAAACGATAAACTAGAAAGTAGTAAGGTACTTGTTAAACTACCTTACCTATTCTAGATATTTTAGCTTTAGCTAGAATCAACCCCCAATAAAGAGGGCACCCACCTTTCACCACGCCAACAACGATCACTCACTGATCCCTTTCCCAATCGGAAATGCGGACCAATAATTCTGTATTGAGATTGAATTTTTTATCTCGATTTCCAAACCTAAGGGTTTCATCTTTTAAAAGATGGCCCAGAATTTGAACGATCTGCCGCCGCTTTTGCGGAGAAGCCGTTTCCAGCCTAAGATCGTCAAAAAGTTTCTGGAGCACGTTCTCCCCGGATTTCCTTCCTCTTATTTGAAAGAAAACTTGCTCAATGTAGTTTTTCAACCACATCGGAGCAGGGGCTTCCGCCGGCCCCATGACCCCCATGGGGAGATTGGGAGCCCCATGACCCCTATGGGGAGATTGGGAGCCTCCCCTCCTTCCTGCGGAGGGTTGGCAGGCAACATAGAATGAGCAAAATCGTGGGTTTCCCCGGGCACAGAAAAATAAATAGAAAATGCAATCCAGCTGGAGCATCCAATTCTCAGCAAGAAACAAGATAGGGCTCGACACCCCAGCCTTTGAAAGTAAGGCATGAAAGAATTCAACTGAACCCAGACACAGAGAAAGAAAGTAAAACAAAGTGAGCAAGATTAATAACGAATAGAGAAATGGACGTAATTTAGGACGAACAGTGTGAACGAGAGTCATGACCCCTTCTTATTCGCTCAAACTTCGGTACGACCTGCACGTACGTAGTCGCTATAGCGAAACTATTGGGGTGTTCATATTTCATTTTTTTTTCCAAGCCTTACAATTTATTTAGAACAATAACAATCATTTGCTTTTTTTCATTATTTGACTGCTCTGCTCCCAAAAGGAGAGACTTTCTTTTTCTTGCTTGCTCTCCCAATTCAGGAAGACGGAAATCGCCAGTTGGGTTGACCAACCAAGAAAGACATGGGAGAAAGACATTCTTATCGATCTTGAACAACGATAGACTGAACACGAACCCAATTTCGATAAAAGACGAAGTCGATTCAATCCAACTCCAACCGACCGGCTGGAGAGATATTTAGTCAAGAAAGGCAGGCAGGACTAAGGAAAGGCGCAAGCCCCAGTAAGCTCCGTCTCTGTAGGGAAGGAGATCTCTTCTTGGGTTCGGATCGGACCAGCTTTCTTCGTTGATGGATCCGTTTATATAAGCAATTGGATCGATATTGACCGAGCCATTGAAAGAGCCTCTTCTTCGATAGCGTGAACAGAGCTTCTGGCTAAAGAAGGAAAGCCAAAGCTGACATTACAGCTTGTCGCTCTTCGAGCGGAGGGCTGGATCTAACTTCCTAGTCTCGATTGTAGTAAGGGTTAAGCTAAAAGGGGCTTTCAAGGCTCTCGTCCCATCTACCTCGGTACTCCAACTGGGTCCTCAAATGCCTGGTTCTGGACCGCATCCTTTTCGTATGAACTGCCCAAACAACGCTCAGGATGACAGACACACTTCGGACGGAGATGCTTTTGGTACGAGATCTATTGGTTCAGAAAAAGAGCTACTAAAAGGTAAACGTTTTCCCTGATCCCAGATCAAGAACAAAGTCCTAAACAAAGTCTTTCTCCTCACCGACAAAGCAGAGTGCTAATCCCGATCAAAACAAGTCTGACCTCGAATATGCTATATATATAAGATTAAGTGTGGATCTATTCCAATAGTTTCTGGTAAGCCTGATAGAGCACGGTTGGCCCGAGAAGTGAATCTTAGCTGGAATCCCTTGAATGGTACCTGAAAGCTTTTGCTGATCTTTAATCCCTAACCAACTTGATTTGATGAATGGAGATATGTCTTTCACTCCATTTACGAAGCTTTAGGAAGCATTGCAGGAGTAGGAAAAACTATAACAAAAAATATTCGCTCATGTCTTGCTCAGCAAGAGGGCTTTAGACTGTCGTAGATACAGGACGCAAACTCACTGGCTTTGGTCTTTTTATGAAGGGTTATTCCGGGCTACTCCTCCCTTCGGTCGCCTCTATTACGGGTGTGAAAGCAAAACCCTGGCTTAAACAAAGCTACCCGGCTTCGCCTCACCTATTTCCTTTCTCCTTCCTTTAAAAGACAGGACATTAACTCTTCTCTGCTGACACTAGTGGCTATACGGGAAAAAGTTCCTAAGTCGAAAGAGGAGATGACAAGACTTCTCCGATGCGGAAAAGACTCTAAGGCAGCTTCCCTCTCCCACTGCACTTGGAAACCCATGGTGGACATTTTTTATAGGCGGTGAGGTTGGTGCTATTCCCACCTTCGTCTCAGTGAAACTAGGTCCTCGAGGGAAGGGCAGTTGAAAAAGGTTGATTATGGTTCCCAAAACTTTAGTTGAGTGACAGAGTGGTTGGAAGCCTGTATGGATAGTCCACCCTATTGATATTCTATCCCGCTGTGGCAGCGTCAAGGAAGAGAAGGTATCGCCCTGAAGAGGACCTGTCTCGAGGAAGTGGAGAGTCTGAACCCAAGCCAAGAGGCCTTTCTAAGGTGAAATCGCTGAGTTCTTTGAAGTCTTCCGGCCGAAGGCAACTGAGGGAGCAGGCAAGCGTCGTATCTTTGCTATTGGTAATTCTTTCAATCAGAGGTTACTCCGTCCTGTCCATTTATGGTTTGCGTCTGTATTGAAGCGCATTCCCATGGACGGTACATTTAATCAGACGGCTCCTCGGGTTCGCTTAATTCCAAGCAGCCACTGTTTCAGTTTTGATCTTAAGTCGGCCACTGATCGTTGGTCGCTTCTGTATCTTTTTGAAATAGTGGCCCTATTGTTTGACCGGTCATTTGCCTCGTCTGTTGTTAACAGTACGTTGGCAACGAATTTGTTTGAAATACCGTTTGTAAGACGGTATTCCACAATTTCTTTTGTGGCTGGTCAACCTCTAGGTTATTACGGCTCTTGGCCACTGTTTGCCTTCTCGCACCACTTGTTGGTGTGGTGGGCGGCAGAACAAGTTAGGCCTGGGGTTAGGTTCACAGGATACGCTGTACTGGGTGATGATGTTCTCATTACCGATCCAGACGTAGCCCGGGTGTACCAGTCGGCCCTTGGGCGGGTTTGTGTTAAGATATCTTAACACAAGTCTCTCATTTCGTCTACTGGTGCAGCTGAGTTCGCAAAGCGGTTTCGGATACGCGGGTTGACAGAAGATGTCTCACCGCTCTCCCTGAAGAAACTGTCGACCGTCAGAACGCCACTGGGGTGGTATAACTTCATGTTAACACTCCAGCGCCCGTTGCGTCTTTCTACACAACTGCGTCTGGCTGGTCTTGGCTTCAAAGCCGCGTCTCGCCCTCTGGGATCTCGTCGTCACGGAATTAGGTGTCGGCGACTCCTAATCATGCGACTCTATGGTCTTTTGCCAGCAACGCTCTTGCTTCAGGTCAAGTACCGTCTCCGACTGTAATTGGTTGAGTAATCGACCGCCTTAGAGACCAAATGGTTCCTAAGGATCCCATCCCATTACAGTCCCAGACAAAGCCTTCGCTTATCCTGGTCATAGAGACTTCCTGGAGTGGTCTCTATACCATGGATGGATGAAGCAGTACTTGACTTATCTGAAGTGGTATTGCGAAGTAGCTCTCAACCCGTGTGCTAGCTTGGAGGATTGGTGATGATGGTATATTGCAATGATTAGAAAATCATGAATTGCTGTAACTAAAGAAAGAAAGGGCAGCCAAGGACAAGCACTCGGGCAAATCTCTTAGCAGAAGGAAGGGGTATGCCCTTGCTAAGAGCAAAGAAGACACCGAAGCTAGACAGATTGGAAAAGCCCCTTTACGGAAGGACCAATGTAGAAGCTCATTCCAGACAAAAGGAAATCTCTGACACAGATTTAGGCTTCTCCGATTGAGGAAAGTCCGACAATGACTTTTTTAGTAGCTGCGATCAGGCACACTTCTTACTTCTTCTCAATCAAGGCCAAGACTGTCTTATCTACTTGGAAATCCCTCTCAAAGACTTCTTTCCTAAGAAGCATAGCGTCTTATCGTTCATGCCTCATAGCCAATGGCGAACTCAAGTTTAAGCAAGTCCTGTCTACCTCAATTTTGCTCTCAAAGAATCAATAGCTATTGTGAGCTCGCCCTTGATTATGATTATGATTATTCAATCTTACGCTTAGGCACGAAAGAGAAAAGGCTGTCAGTCCAAGCAAGTTGCCCTGAGGGAACAGCACCCTACTATGAATAACAGCAGTTCCTAGCCTGGGCATCATATCATCACTTTTATATTATATACGCTATTTATTAATATTAATTAGTCATAACACCACAATCCAACAGACCTTCCCCACTAGACTGGAGTAGCGAGAAGAGAAGCCTACCTAGGACAGAAAAAGCAAAGTAAAAGACAGAAGAAAGGGGCCGAGGAAGAACCTGAGATCATGGAGTTGGAATAACATTCTCATTCATCAAGAACTGTTCTTCCATACTGTCCTATGGGAAAGAAAGACTGTAGGACTGTAGCCATCTTCGGGTCGGGACAGAAAGAAAGGAAAGGGATGAGATAGGACGAGCTAAGTCTGCAGCAGAGTAGAATTCAACCTTCTATCCTCGGGATAGGGCTATGAAAGAAGTCGTTCCACTTCAAGCCCTCACTCTTCAAGTCCTTTTGCCATCAGCAAATCAGTCTGCCCGTCTTTCAGTAATCACAAGCTATCACGGAAAGAGAAAATTTATCACTAGGAAATTCCAAAGATCGGGGCTAAGAAGTTGGAGGAAGGAAAGCCACGGTGGATTGATAGATTACTAATCAGGCCCCAGTCAAAGGCTGAGGAAGGGACCCAGCAAGTCAAGTCAAATCCGAAGACGACCTTCATTTGATAAAGTCAGAAGATATTGATTGGCAAAAGCCCATTGTCAGAGAGATGAAAGAAAGCAAAGGATTCGAGGAGTCATCCCATGATCTAACCGGGATAAAAAGAGAAATAAACGGAAAAAGGAGAGAAATAGAGGGAAAATAGGTCCCACTTACTATTCATGGCCAGCTGTTCCTAATCTTCCCTTCCTGTGTTGTCCGGTTGAAAAGGACAGTCAGAAGAGGAGCGTAAAGCCAACGCCACTCTCACATAGGATCGGGGGAAGAAGGTCTGAGGCAAGGAGTGATTTATCGTTGATCAAAGTAAGTAGCCAACTTCTCCCTGTTGATAGCACAGGAAAGAGACAAGGGCGGATTCTTGCAGCCACTACTATTGCTTGCTACTACTCCTAGCGTGGAAATTTGCCCTATACAGGCGGGATAACTTGACATTTTAAGAAAATATGTGCGAACATTCCTTGGACTCTTCAACAGATTCATTTCCTTGCTATGCTACGCACCTCTATTAATGGGTATGACTACAAAAGAGGAAGAAGATGAGCTAGAAGATAAATTCCCGCTGCTGGCAATAAGCTAATGGATGACGAGAATCGTCACTCTAATTATGAACTCTAGGCTTTCTTGCCCATAGTCTACCGCTTCGCTCCTTACTACAGGAAGAAGATTACTACCAACATCAGTGTACCGGCGGAAAAGCAACTTACATCCTTGCATATTTTATTCATAATAAGTTAAGTAGCTATCCCTGATCCAGAAAGTGGTACTATACTAAGACTAAGTATAAGTAGTAACTCCGAGCCAAAGGGAAATACTATTTCGAAGGTAGAAAGCGAGAGTCGAGTTCCTTATTAGAGTTGAGTCTTTTCCAACCATTGGAAGTTCTCCTTCAGACATTAGGAGTTTTAGTGTTCTTAATCGAGGTGGAGTAGCTTTCGATGTCGTACCAGCCTCAAAAAATTCTATCCATTCAGCCGAACCAATTGCAGTACTCAGATCTGAGCGCATAGATCTCTCTCTGGGCCTAAAAAATAGCATATCTGGAAGTGATAGGTTATGATGACATCTTTTCTGGTATATCAGTTGGCGCTCTAGCTCTAGAAAAAGGAGCTGTAGTTCTAGTGAATGCTTATTGATTTTTTATTTTATTTTGAATGCCCCTCTTCGAGCAAGTTCTTTCATACCTTCCCCTGTTAGCGCTTTCTTCCTAAACAATCAAAGAAGCAATTTCTCTGTTCGAAATCAAGCTAAAGGAAGTTCCACCATCAAAGATGGCGGTAGAACAGCTAGCAAGAGGTGCCCAGGTACCATTAACAAGCTCATGAATTTGACTTTCAAGCGAACCTTATGGTTTTAGAGTCCGTTTGAGTATAACCCTTTCTAATGGTTATCTATACTTTAGAAAAAGGGCTATCTCTCTTGCTTACCTTTCTTGCTTGCGTTCCTACCTACTTGCTTGCTTTCTAGCCCTACTTTCCCGATGCCAATGCCCTTTCTGTTCTCGAGTCTTTGCTATCTTCTGCCATTCCTCGAGTACTAGCACTTTGAAATGGTTAGACCACTGTCTTCGAGTCCGGTTGAGAAATAGCGGATTTGAGTACCGGGAAGTAAGTATGAGTAAGGTCCGGGTCTGGTTGAGTAACTCAGGATGAAGAGAGTCCTTTATTTCTAAAGTATGAATAAATAGTAGACATGTAGCTGCTTTTAGGTATTGAATCCCTGGCCGGGAAGCGTGAACGATAACATGAGTCTTTAAGGAAAGAGTTACCCCGTGGGTTGTCCATTCTTTCGGGTATTCACTCAAAAATCATTGAATTGAAAAAGGCGACTTGGCCTACACCTTACCCTCTTACTATGGTCACTATGTATTCTATTTATTCCTCTGTTCATAGGTATTTCATACATTATCCAACTCTTAACTTAGTGGAAAGCAGCAAGGAGAGCAGCAGTTATTAAGGAAACAATAACTCTTAGGCAAGGAGTAGCCTCTTTCGAGATGCGAATCATAGCTATCAGTTCAATCATTAGCTAAAGGGTGAAGTCCAAAGCTTACAGAAATCGATTTCTAGAATTCATTGCATCAGGAACAGAACTCCCAGCTTTCGGGTCTGGAGGTAAATTCACTAAAGCAAGCGCTCCCCGAAGAGGTTTATTTCGAGTAAGCTTGTTACATTGCATCAAGGCATGTTTTTTACGAGTTTTTTTGAATTGGAGAGGACACTTCTCTTCTTCACCCAGAGAAGCCTGGGCTTGAGGGTCATACAACCCATTAATTAAGGGTTGTTTACTTACTCCCGACCCTGACCCTGAATCAAGGTGTGGATTCGACCGGCTGGTTCACCAGTGGGTGCCTTTATTTAAGTAGAAAGTCTTAAATAGGAACGTTCAGCGATTGAATTGCCTTCAGTCAATCTAACCAGCTAAGCTACCTTTCTAATTAAGAAAGGGCAGTTCCGTCGATTCCCAATCTCGAAACAGAGAGTGCGAAGTCACAAGCTGATGAGCTATGTGTGAAGTTAAAAAAGCCAATTAAGAAAGGTTTTTATCACTTACTTGATAGAGTAAGGAAGATGGCATCGAATGCAAGCTGCTAGAGAAAGGGGCTTTGAGGGGGAAACTGAGCATGCTGAAGGTGAACCAGAGCTTGTCCATCCAGAAAACGCGTATGTTAAGTCGGTCAATTCAACCCCTAAGACTGAGCAAGCTGGAGCTACAGGGGCAAAATTACCCAAGCTCTCAAGAAGCTAGTAAAGAGGAATTCATTCTTACCCAAGCTGAGCTTGCTTGGCCACTTAAGGTTTCGCATCGAGATAGAAAAGGTTCGGATTGAATGAATCTACCTTTCGCTGGCTTTGTTCACTCAAAAGAATGGAATCCGGATCTGTAAGTCACTTCGATAGGCTAGCCTTTGGGCTTTTAGTGTTGACTGATTTTCTTCCTTATCCAGCACCTATTTGTACAGTGGCGTGAAGCTGCTGTCTTAGCGGGATGCAAGATGCTATACTTCGTCGTATAAAACCTTCCTATTTCAACTTGAAACTGAACTTCTTTCATTCTTATTCTTTCTTCACTGTCCTACGGTTAAATAATCTTTCTTTTATTGGAATCTCCAGGGCGTATTGTAGAGCGGGTTGATTGACTCGAGCTAAGCTTTAGGTTACTATGTAGCTCGACCAGAGGATTGAAGTTACTAAGCTTTTGCTTTGGAATAGCAAGCGATTTCATACAAGACTCTGCGAGCAAGCAATCAAACTCCATAGCTAACGCTATAAAGCGGCCCAAGGGATTAAGTAAGAAAGACGGAAGGGTTATAAACCTAAGGCTAGGAAATCGACTCTATCTACTTATGCGGGAAAGGTTGTTGAGAAGGGGACATGTGATCAATTTATTCTCCTTTCTAACCGATCCATTGCGTGTCACGTCGCCCTATCCATAGAGGAAGAAGGCGTATGCTCAAGTCTAAAATCTTTCCTACCAATCGTATAGTCAAGCTTGAGTGCCTCCCTTTTTGATGATCTTGTCACTTCTCTTAAACTATAGCTTCAAGCTACTATTGATGCAGGAACAAACCACTAGAAATAGGTATCTCTACGCGTAATAATGAATATATGATTCATTCAAATACATTAACCCGGCAAGAGTTGACCATGTAGGGGAAGTGACTAATGAGCGAGGTACCTTAGCTTATGCCAGGTTGAAACCTTCCTTATCCTTAGTTTCACACTAAGCTCTTCTAACCTTAGCGCAAGCACTAAGTAAGAGACCGACCTTACCAGAGGGTGCCCAGTTTGCTTAGGGGGAAGGATCAGATCAATACAAGGATTGCACCTCTTTACGCTGAGCTGGATCGATGCCCAGTGAGGCTGGTCGAAGTAGAGGATGAACTAGGAAGTCTTTCTGTCGATGACCTAGTGGCCAGTGCCAGAGATCAAGAGAGTCGACTCGCTTTAGTCCGGAGCCAGGTACAAGACATTCGACTTTGGTGAAAGAGAAAAAGGCGCGTGAGAATCTCGTGGCACATAAGGTTACAGAAGCTGAGGGTCGGGAGGGAAATGTATAAGAGCAAGATCGGGGAGGATATTTTAAGAAAAGTCATTGTACCTCCTCACTAGAAGTTAACATGTGACCGTTCACTGACAATCCCAACTAAAAGGATCAACACTCTTCTTTTCCCTGCCACGACCCTAGACTGATTGTCATTGTAACATACGGATGGTTAAGGCTACGCCCTATGGACATTGGTTACTGGGCTGAAGAAAAGGGGGAGGTTAGAGTTGTCTAGCTCTTGCTGGAAGACGATTCGGAACATGCATTATGACTCCAACCATGGAATTCTAACATGAACGTTCGTTGATAAGTCCAACAGGAGATCTACATTCTAGCTTTCGCATTGCCACGAAAGTAGACTTCGAGTCGGTGATTGTAAGATCAGCACGGATCAGAACTCAAGTATGATAGACTCCTAACTAACTGGCAACTTTCTTTTTATTTTAGGCTTACAGAGAGAATTAAGATGGTCCAGCGGGAGGTATGAAATTGCTTACTCGTTATAGTAAGGAGCGGAGCTGCTGCCCACGACGCTGATTGGGCCTTTTCCTTCAAGTCTTCTTTCTTTTACTTTTTCTGTAAGCGAGAGGTACGAAGTCGCTCTCTGGATAGAGGAGGAATACGGCTGTACCTAGGATTGGGGTTGGACGCTGTCATACCGAGCAGCTGCTTGACCGGGGCATTACTCAATAGAATGGCCAGCTTTCGCTATCCATCTAACCACAAAGACCTACAGAAGCTTTAGGACACTCGGTCTTACTACGATAGCAAGTGCCGGTCTTTCCTACCCTTCCAGTCGAGTTGAGACCGATGGTCAATCATTTCAATCCAGGTCGATATTACCCACCCGCTATGGTAGTTGGCTAAACTTCGATTCAGATCTCTTCTTCTTTCTATCAGGATCAGAACCTCTTCTGGCAGGTCCCCTTTTCTATCACCGCGAAGATTCTCGAGTGAAAACCGCAGCTCCTAATCGGACTCCAGTTGAAGAACTATGATCCGGCTTAAAGAACTTTGCGGCCCCTGAGAGCAAGGAAACAAAAAGGGAGACTTGTACTCACCTTCAAGAGATATTCCGATTCAGGTTGAGGTTTGAAGATGCTCGACCCAAACAAGCAACGGCTTTAGAGATAGGGGCGCGCGTTAGATTGAGTATCCAGGAGTGGGAGCACCCCAACCAGTGAGCTATGAAGCGGCCTTCCTTTTCAGTCAGATCAGCTCCCCGGAGCGATGAAAGCCTTTCCAAATTCTTCGTATAGCCATTCCAACTTTTAACTTATTGTCATCTCCATTAAAGGCAGCAAGCCTTCTCTTTCTAATTGGGATACTTCCGGTGCTTGATTATACCATTTTTGAACATCTCGTTCCCCTTTCGAATGCTCGTCACTCAGGTCCATCATCAAATCCTGAAACAACTAGTTAGGTTTCGTCGCCCGGGTTAAGGAAAGATTTTTATGAAGTAGGAGTTCCCATCGGCCAAAGTGGTAGATTAGACCTCCGGTACTATCTTTTTAACATTTCCAGTTGTCTCGATCTCGGTCAATTCCTAAACACGACACGAAACAATAAAGCAAGAACACCAACCGAAAGAGAGGAAATAGTGGGAGACCGGGACCCTCCTCATTCCTCATTGAGAGAGTCCGAACGAATCTTAGGTTCTTCCAATAGATGGACTCTTTCTTGGTAGTTCTACTGGGGGCAGGCGATGAAGCAGGACCTTCACACCAAAGATCTTTTGTACAGAATGTTAGCCTGGAGTCCTCAATCAGGAATCGGATTGTAAGACTCGAGAATCAAAATAGCATTTTTATTCTTGATCAAGAAAAAGGGTCATATTGGAGTGAAGTCAAAATGGCACTGGATCAAGCTTCGTCTATAAGGGAATATAATCAAGTAATCTCATTCGAGAATCGGAATCTCCAGATCCGGGAGCTGAAAGAAGAATGTTCTTCCCTTTTTCAAGGAGTGCTTTCTGAGCATCCGGGCTTGGCCGAAAATGCTCCGCCCGTAGGTTCGTTTGTCGTTGGGGAAATAAATATTCCTTGCTCGAGGGGGGAGGGCGTAACAAGGATAAAAACAGGAGAGTGGGGGATCTGTGGCTGGATTGAATCCATTTTTTTATTTGGCCGGCCCGAAACGGCTTTACGGCGAAACCCACACCCTACAGTCCCGAAGCGCCTCACCATCGCTCGCGCTCTTTGCCGCGAATTTCCCGAAGCAAGGTTCTAATTGCGATTGCGTAAGTTAACAAGTAACCGCTAAAGCCCTTGTTTCCTTCTGGTAGTGGGAAGTGATTGGAGCTTGGATTTCCTTAAGCGAGTTCAAGGAGCTGACGAGAGAAACAGGTCTCCACGTCTTTTGGTAGTGGAGGACAGAAGGCGGACAACATTGAGTTGTGGTCTTGTTGGGGGGCTCTAGTAAGGTATGGGGCTTTCAAAGGGGGGAAATTCACCCAGTCTAAGCCAGGCAAGCAATGCAAAGCTAGACGAACCCAGACAGAGAAAGATCGGGCTTTGGAAGCGGGATGACATAAGGACTATGCACAATTCCGTCACGTGCGGGTAGACCAGAACGTAGACCTGTCATTCCTTAACCGGGATGGTAAGGCCCTTGAAGCGGAATTGGATCAAAGGCTGCGCATCTCGCATCTTTCTACTTATTTCGTAACAAAGCGAATGAGTAATCGAATGCCCTAGCCCGAAGAAGCTGCTTGAAACTGTCCTGGAATCCCTACTCGCCCATGTCGGGATTCAACCTAAGGCTTGTTCGAAGTCCGAATGAATGGATAATACATACATAAAGAATATGAAGCACAATCTCCAACTCTTAACCGGTGGCATCTTTGCTTGTTCCCGATGCTTCCATTTATGTAGGGCTCCGTCCCGGAAGAAGCTTTCGCCGCCCCTAGCTCTTAGCTGTCTCCTTTTAGTAATAGGTCAAAAAACTGGAATTCGACATCAATGGAGAAGAAAGCAGACTTGTTCGCTCACTCTTCTTGCCAAAGTGATTGATCTCTCTTTATTTTCGGACTGGTATTCCCGCCGAGGAGAACCGCCCCGACCTTGATTAGCTCACTCTTTTCTTAGCCGGTCTTTGCTTTCCAGTGAACATTCTCTTTCTAGAGAGAACTGGTGTGCACCATAGCTGGAGCAATTCATGGAAAGCATCCTTATCTGATTAAAGAACGGAGAGTCTCATCTCCTGGGGCCTGACCCTGTGATGTAGAATCCTTTGCTCTTTCACGCATTGATCTTGATTCGGGTTTCAATTCATTTCTTTCTCAGCCTTGCACCCGGTAATAACGGAACTTGAAGTCTTGCTCGTCTCTTTCATTGACCAGGAAAGGATTATCAGTGATAGGAGGACACTCTATCAAAGGCCTTGATCCAGCTCTCGCTTCTGTCTCAACAGCCTACAGGCCTTCACTCTACTCTCTCGTTCAGATCCTCCGTTCTAGGTCCAGGCATACGCAAGGATGGGAAGGAGACCACAACTCCAGATCGATGTCCCAGGTCAGGTTACCACCCCTCTATCTATCGCTCTCTCCCTCGGCATACAATCAATGGGCACAATAAAATTCTGAAGTTGATTCAAAAACTAGAAAGCCTTAAGATCTTCCCTCTCCTGACCATGAGGAACGAGTGAATGAAAGCATAAATACGGGCTCTCATGGATTAGTCGTCATGAGGCCCTCTTGAGAATCTTTGTCTTTCGTGATCTTCCCCCACATAGGGATGCTATTCTTGCAAATGCTTACTGCCCAACAACATCTTTTCGAAGCAAACGGAGCTCCCCGAGATCCAGTTTTTTTGACTGGAGCCGGGACACATGGGCTCTTTCTTTTGGCGACCTGAAGGAGGAAATGAAAAGGAAAGAAAGAAGACCAAGAAGAATTCCTGTCCACGATCCCATGGAATATAGATCCTGCCTTGCAGACGACCTTTCGAAAAGTGCTCTTGACTCATCAAGCCCTGGATGGACAGCTGTTCTAGCCGATCACGGGACCTAGCACCTAGCCTCTTTGTCCAATGAAAAGTGATAGGATTCCCTCTCTGACGACTTCGGTGAACAATGGGCAACTCCTACTACTGAAACCAGTGGATACTGAGCCTCTTCCTCTCATCTCTGGGCTGCTCTTGCTGACTCTTCCCTTGCAAACGGTTCCCCTACCAAAAAAGGAGAAGGGTACTTCTCAACCAACAGAGAAGAGGCGGATTCCGGTCCGGCATCCCGTATAGGGTGATTGAGGGATGGAGCTGTTCTCTTGATGGAAGAGAGTAGGGCCCTGGCTGAGCCTGAGTTTGTTCGTTCTGTGTACGAGGTTGGCTTGCTGAGCATCTTCTTTTTGCATAGGAACCCGAATCGCTGTCCGCTTGCTATCTTTCGCCGATTTCCAAGGCGAGCGAAGTGAGTTTTGCTGTGACGTCAAATCCCTTCCTTCATCTTTTGTATGGGATCCGAGAGAACTAGGCTCTCAGCAGCAATCCATGCTTTCAGAATGAAGAGCCCCGTAGGCAAATGGGGATTCTCGTACTCGTCAGTTTCACTGAAGACTGACAGCCCTCCGTTTATTCCTCATAAATGAAGGCGAAAAGACTGATTGTCTTATATCCCTAGCGGACAATCGGGTGGTGGTATCTCAGTCAATTGATTTAAGAATAGTGGATGATTTCACACCCTTTTCCCTCTCCCTACTCTATGATCTCAGGCTCTCCCTCAAGGTCTCCAAAGTAGGGCTTTCGGTTCAGAAGGTGATCAATCATAAATGGGGCTAATCCCGTGGATGCTGCTTACCTAGATGCATAAGATAGGTTAAATCCATGCAATTCGATGCTGGTGAAACTAGAATCTAATATTGTAGAAAAGGAAGTGTCTGTTGTCTTTCCAACTCCTTTTGGGCAAGCAGCTTCACTCGGATCTTCTTTATTGTGCTTGTCGTGCTGGGACTGCTCCTCCTTAACAACCTCTCCTTCCTCAACTGTTTGGTACACTCCTCTGGCTACTTGTACTGATAACGCTGGGACTAATTGAACTCAGGCGGATTTATCCTCTTCTGACTGCCCGCACAACCATACCCTCTTTTCGTTGGGCAATGAAATTGGATTTTTCCCCGCTCGATTTGTTTCTTGTAGTCATCGCCGGACCGGAGCTCTTCCCCCTAAATCCTTTCTATTGCGGGTTTCGAGCTACTCGCTACTATAGTGACAAAAGTCCAGTTGACGTAGCGTAGGCGGAAGAAGATCGGACTAAGTTCCTTTCCGTGATAACTCCATTCTTGGGCTGGTGGGTTAGAAGCATTAGAAGATCTTCCCCATCCCTATTGGAATGAATGCTTGAATAGTCCTTTCCCTTTGGCCAAGCTAGTAAAGTACCTCATTCTATCATTTCTTACTTGACTTTTTTGACTGTAGCGGTTACGGCTAGACTACTTTGCTCAGAGAACCAAGTCCTTGCTTCATTTTTGAATGCAGTTCGGGGGAAAAGAAAGGCTATTTTCCGTTACGGGCTTATGGATCTAGTGGATCGTCCCAGTAAAGTACTACAACTACTAACTACTTAGTTATCGTCACTGGCTGCAGATCTGGCTTGGCTCGATAGGCTATGGAATAAACGGATGGAGGCGGGCTTGCTTGACCCTAGCCCTAGCTTCTGAAACAAGAGAACGGACCGACTCTAACTAATCCACTCCTACTAACAGGAAGGGTAAAGGGAGACCTCGTCCTACTTTCACTCTACTCTTTCCATTTCAATGCTAGCTCGATTGCAGCTATCTTGCTCAGTAGGGACTACTAATGGACTCAAACGAAGTGAGGGATTGGACGACGGACGGGACAACTAGCTAATTGGGGGGACGGAAGGACAGAGAGAACTCTTCAACGAAAATCCATCCTGAAATTACATAGATAAGAATCGAAATCCTTCAGTAGGAAAAATCTTCTTCTTAATTTTTAATTTAATAAAAGAAAGAATCGTTCAGTAGGCGAATCTTGACAGTTTCTCGATTGAGAAAGCGGCAGGCCCAAAGAGCTCTACAGTAGTGCCTTGCGAGGTCGTAGAGCCGGTAACCCTCGTTCGCCTAAGATCGAAAAGCACTCGGTTGAAAGCCTAGCAACGAGAAAAAAGAGTCCCATGCATAATTTTTTGGTCAACAACCAACCAGTGATTTTCGTCTTCCTGAATTGGGAGAGCAAGCAAGAATCAGTCTCTCTTTTTTTTTGTTGGGGAGCAGAGCGAATGAACAGAAGAAGATGATGAATCTATTTCGACCGTTATCTCAAAATCTTCCTAGGTTCCGACAATTTCTCTATTCGTTCCTAATCATTATTCCAGTACTAGGTATGTTCTATTGTCTTTGTATGAGACTCTGCTCCCTTGACCTTTTTCAGGCAGTTTTTTGGAAGATAGCTTTCTCTCTAGGGGCTCGAGCCCTCTCCTTTGCATTATGTAAGTTGGGCCTTGCAGGGGGTCTAGCCTTGGCCATAGGCTTTGCTGTGAGGACCCTCCTCATTGGGGGATTCCACCCCTATCCACTTTTGGTGAGCTCGGAAGGTCCCAACCAGGGATGGACGGATCTCCTGGGATCTTCAGAAAGGGAAAGCGCAGGCACGTCGTCGTCCGTTAACCAACAAGGGGCACGTCCTGCGCCTGCCCCAAATGAAGTAGCTCCCCCTGTCGTCCCCTATCCTTATCAAGAAAATGAAATTTTAGGGGGAGATAGTGTTGAATCCATTCAACGGAGGCTTTTGGGGAGATTCTTCTCTCCTTCAGCCCATGACATACAAATGGCCCGTATTCAAGCCGAAGACCTATTCGAGGTCAAGGTGGATATAATACGGGTCATGGCGGGCCTTGACCCAAGCGGGGATTGGATGGTTCGGGGGGAAAGAGCTCTGGAGAATCTTCGTACCGCCACAGGGGAGGAGTCCTTGAGTAGACTCCATCAAATGCTTGACGACCTACAGACTGCGGGTTTGCAATCTGCAACCTTCCGGCTGTTGGTCGACAGAGTGCCATTCCGGGCGGACACCTGCTCCTCTCTACCTAACGCCAGGACTGGCTGGTTCCTAAGGAGCGAGGGAATGAAACTCTTGCAAATACTCTCCTCAAGGAAGGAGCCTTTCTTGCTTGAAATTTGGAAACTTGGTCTTAAAGTGTAGCCGATGAGGCATGGTCAAGAAAAAGCTTGAGCAATGTATCCGCTAAATTACAATTTAAATCAGAGTTTAATTCAAGCACGGATGATGACAGAGTAGCATTAATCCAATTCAACACGGATCACACTGCATCCACAAGAGAGATTTCGGATGATCTGCGGAGGGGCAAGGTATGCTCCCATAAACAATTTTTTTACCCGATGCTTTGAAGGAAAATGAAAGACTTTGGACCAAGAGGCTGACAAGGAGCTTAAGGTGTATTCAAGGCGCAATAAGCAAGCTAAGCTGCAGTGCACTATTCAAGAGCATTGCCAATCGGACCCGAGTCCAACTCCTGTGGAAAGCACACAAAGTAATCAGGGTAACACTTGTTCTGAAGCCTCTAATGATAAAGTGAGTTTATCTACTGATCTCCCCATTGCATATAGAAAGGGAATTAGATCATGTACCCAGCATCCCATCTCTCACTTTGTATCCTATGAAAAGTTGTCTCCTAGATACAGGGTGTTTACAGCTAACCTTGACAGCATTGAACTTCCAAACAATATAGAAGAAGCCCTTAAGCACCCGAAGTGCAGAGAGGCCGTGAATGAAGAGCTCCGGGCTCTTAAAAAGAATGGAACATGGCAGCTCACTCAAAAACCTCAAGGGAAACAGCCCGTGGGTTGCAAATGGGTGTTCAATGTGAAATACAGGGCCGATGGCAGTGTTGAAAGGTACAAAGCGAGATTAGTTGCAAAAGGCTTCACCCAAACATATGGGATAGATTACCAGGAGACCTTTGCTCCTGTAGCAAAGCTAAATACAATCCGGGTCTTTCTGTCTATAGCTGCTAATCTTGATTGGAAGCTTCATCAGCTTGACGTCAAGAATGCATTCCTCAATGGGACCAGGATGAGGAAGTTTACATGGAGATACCTCCAGGTTGGAAGAATTCCAACAATGCCAAAAAAAAATACCCCCTGGGGGGTGTTTTTTACTTCTCTTTGGAGCATGTTTTTGTCCCCAAGCAAGCAAGGAGGAAGAATTCTATCAACTGGCAAGGAGAAAGGAGTATTTCAAGCATTTCAAGGAGGACTATTTCAAGCCAGCCAGGGCTGGGGCCTAAGCCATTTTAAAGCTGTTCTGTTCAAAAAAGTTCTAGCAAGCCATAAGCTTCGCTAAAGCGACTACGTTCCTCGAAAGGATGCTTTTCTTGAGCTTATTCTTGTCCCCAAGGGAAGTGGAGTGAAAAAGAGAGTACTTCACCACCATGCTTGGTTTGGTTGGTCTCCTAGCTCGATGGTACCGGATGGGTGTTAGTTCAGATTCCTGGTGGTAGAGCCAGGAGAAGGAGGCCGGGGGTAGCCGCTTGTCGTGAGTCTTAGGTTTCATCCTTTAGTCTGGATGTCTCCTGTCGATAGGTTAGGGAAGCTTCTAGAGCTTATTCAACCAATTCCCAAGGGTGGAAGTATTTAAGGTGAGCGTTAGCGAACTGTGGGAGTAGATAAGTGAATGGACCTACTTCTCCGGCTTTTGGGTATGCCATAGCAGCGCTACTTATCTGATATCCCTACTGAGGAAAGCCCTTGATGTTCTGGGTTGGACCCTGTGACTGAAGCCATGTCACCAATAGAAGCTCTTCTAACTGATGATTGATGAGGAACCCTTTTGAATCGACCGTATTCTCCTCATGGCTTTCACGGTAAACAATAGATAGTGCATAGGACTAATCCACTGTAGCTGAAAGTACTAGTACTAGATTGACTGGAAACACTAACCCCTCGACCTGCTCGATGCGCTAAAGTGGATCCGTCTCCGGCTTAGCATTCTTAGGCACGAGAACAAACGGGGGAGGCTAAGGGGAGTCTTCGACTTCCTCATTATATTATAAGGATTGAACCTATCAGCCATAAGCTTTAGTTCCAAAGTAATAAAAGAAATATAGTTGGTCTTCCATCATGGTCCTTCATCAATATGTTGGAAGACCTAAATAGGGATATCTATCAATGGCATTCATGGGCACGGGCTGCTCATGAATTGGAGTAAATCCTAGCATTGAGAAACAAACAAGGTATGTCTCATAGCTGCTACTTCTCTTATAGTCTAGTCTTTCTTAGCAGCTACTGATCTACGATCCTTCACTCTGTCACTGTCTGATAGTCTTAGACCCACTTAAGGAATAGACCTATGGATATGGATGAAACCAGGAAGCCATCAAGCATACTTCCCTGGTCATCAATAGCACAGCTAAGGAAGAAGATCGGCGAGTTTTGTCAAAGCCCAGCTCGTCCTCAATAAGTAAGAAGTAATAGAAGAGGGGTAGCCGCGCCTATTGATTTGTTTTTGTCTCACTGTACGTACGGGACCAGTCTACAAATATGGAGATGTACAAGCACTGGGAAAATAAGAATCCTTGGTCGATAGAGAGACGTTAGCTAGCAGCCGAAGACGAAGGAACAGACCAGTGTGGAGATGAGTCTGCTCGACGCAGAGCTGGATCTGCTATATGCGGTAGTTCTTCCCCCATCAAAAGGCTCTGAGACTGCTACTTAGCCAGGCTACGTTTTTTTAATGATATAAATAGGGAATCGGGAAAGATCACGCCTACAAGCAGCCTTTTCCATCGTCTTTCGCTGAGCCTGGTGTGAACTTCTTCCTGCCTTCTTACCCAAGAGCTCTGATTCCGCTAACAGCAGCCCTTATTCCTTCAACATCTGCTTCAAAGAGCTAGGCCCGGGTGAGGATGGAACTCTCAAGGCGACATCTGTGAGATGAGAAGAGAAGTCGAAAGCGCTAACAACGGATAAGCATTCACCAACAAGACCAGACAGACCGGCTATTGCAAGAACAGGATTACGCATGAAGTGAAGTTAGCTTTCTTTTCTAACTCTCACACCGGCAAGGGATATTCACTCAGCAGAAAGGGCTCCTCCGTTAAGGACCTCTTCAGGGCATGCCCCTGAGACTATACTCCCTGCCTTTGCCCATCTGAGATCGAATGAAAGTCATTTTTTATACGATCTTTTCTGGAATCATTCAGCGCTGCAGAAAGGATCACAGCTTCTACGCATTCAATTGCTAACATCAGGTTATTCAACAGCGGATAGGCTTTTCACTCCTCTCCTTACAGTCGAGTTTCACTCCTACGCTACGAACACACCGGATATTGAAAAGAGCGCTTACTCTTCTTGCGGCGGAGTCGTTCACAAGAGAAAGACTAGCTGTGGATTCAATAGCAGTTTCTTCTAAATAAGGAGAATAGTGGTCTTCAGTATCACCCTAGAGAGACTTGGAAAGTGCCTTAAAAGCTCATTTCTTGGCCGGATTGAAAATCTTTACCTGGAATTGCATTACTAGTAATATTGGACTTATTCTACTAGTTCCTACTTCTTTATTCGAATTTCTTCTATGCCATGCTTAACACAAGACAGTTGAACAGAAGAACTGTCCCCTAATCCACTCTATATATTCTACCTTGTTCAAGCTGTCCAATTCCATGTATTATTTGCCTGGCTGGGCATAGTCAGATCGTAGAATAGAAGGATTTGCTGCTAAGAGCGGATTCTATACCATTCAATAGCACCGGATTGGGATTCATTCTCCCTCAGAGCTCCTTCTTTCACAACCAATTCTCTTCCCTTCCTAGCAACCTCTTTGGGCAAAGCCCGTACTCCTAGTAGGTCACTCACTCTCTTAAGTAAGATAGGGGTCAGACTATACTATAGAAGCTTAAGTGAATCTGTTTTGGCATCTTTTTGGTATTAATATACCCCTCCCATGTTTCAAAGCTAGCTCTAGGCCTCCTTATTCTAGACCTTTGAACAGACTCTCTCTTTCACGTTGGTCGGATAAGCTTGATCTTCTTCCTTGTACACCTACTAGACCCATACTCATATTACGAATGTGTTCACCAGACACCGGCCCGTACTTTTGATTTTCTACCTTGCTTGTGTTTTGACCGGCGCCGGGACGGAGCAAAGGTCGAGAGAAAGAAGAGCTTCTTGAATGGAATTTCCAAGGAATATCAAACTGACAGCTTCAACGGGGCAGTCTGGTTGAACGTCCCATCCATAGGAATAAGACGTCAAACCTTCATGCACCAGTCATGGGCTGGACGAAGCTAAGCTTGCTTTAGGGAGTTCGGAATCGCGAAGATTCGCTGTTTTCCAGCTCACTCTGTCTTGAAACCTAACCTTCCCACAGGATACCGACTTAACACGGTATTATCAGCCCATTTCGAAGTAAGGCGCTGGCCTTTTCTCCTCTCCCAGCAAGAAAACGGATGTGCGTCTAAGCGGATGCGCTAACGCGCGAAAGCCATTGAGTTATACAAGGAAACCCTACAGAAGATAGCTTTAAGAAGCCCGATGCTTAAACTAAAATAGCGCGATGAACTCATCAGATGAACTACTACAGGAAAGAAAACCAACAGATTATCCTGTTGATTGTCAGCTGAAAGCAAGCAGTTGGAAGATATATCCCGAAGGGCGTATCAAGATAAAAGTGTTAAGCCAAAGCCAAGTATCCGTCTATATAAAGAAAGAGCATCTTTCTACGGGTCAACCCGTGTTGATGTTGAGTCCACAGGCAGGGACTTTTGTACCTTGGATGAAAGTTTAAATCTTAACCAAAGTTTTCGTGGTAAAGTAAAGCCCGTATGTGGAAAAGTTTAAGTAAAATAGATCATCTTCGCTACCTGTCCGAGCAGGGGCGATAAGTCCAACTGGTTGGGTAATCACCTTGTTAAGGATCTAAAAATAAAGGAAAAAGTTTTGTTTTTGGGTCAAGCTATAATATAAGGAGGTCTTCCATCTGTTCCTACATGTTGGTTCAAAAACTCGAATTCTGATACGATAACTGATCCAAGACAACTTGTTTTTTCAACTAGAAGGATAGGTCATGTTGGGCCCTTTACACCTCGAAGGCGATCTCGAGTCAAGCTTTTTCCTCACCTAGTAAAAAGTAAATTCATCGAGGGATAGGAGGCGATAAAGCTTTGGTTTGGGCAGAATCCACTCCTTCTTAACAGGCAGGAAAGAAAGCAATCGAATGAACGAAGTATAGCTTCGAGTTCGTACCTAGTGACACAGAGGGGAACAGGCCTAGTACTAACCAGCCACCCATAATCGTCATACTGGGAGTGCCCAGACAGTAACATTAGGAGCTGCACAGTCCAGACATGCTTTTAAGATTTTGATTCTACTAGTTATTCTTTCCTCGCTTAGGATGAAACTGAGTTCCCCGGGAAAGGGCATCCATCCAATGAATTCTTCTACCTTACTTTCTATCTGAAAGCGATGTTTCCTTTCTCTCGAATCAGTGGAGAAATCCCCTTTTTTTATAAACTAAAGCTCCAGAGGGAAACTAAGCAACTGTTCTCTCCCTTCAAGGTGGACCGGGCAGGGCAAATCGAGCACGCTTTGTCTACATCACCTATTGCGGTGTTTTGCCGCTACTCCTTAAAGAAATTGACTCTGCTTGGGGATTGGTAAAAAAGCTATCCCTAGGCATGACTTCTTTTTCCCTTACCCGGAATGTTCCCAGATCGACCTACTCTCGCTTTCTGTCATGCAGCTCTTGATCAAGTTTGCTTACCCAGCTCTCTTCTCTCTGTTTACGTAAGTGAGTAAGTAATGACATTGGATATTATTATCTCTTTCTCTGTCTTGGAAGATTGAAAACCGGCCTAGTAAGGTTGCATTCCATTGGCTGATTTAGCAGCAGTAGCATCTTTGGCTTGAAGCATTCATTTTATCCGGATTAATTTGAACTTTTTAAAAGCCTTATGGTTCAAGGTGGGTCTAGGCTTCGGAAGCATAACAGAAATAGCCTAAATCTTCCTCAATAAGGAGCAAAAAAGCATAAACTAGGCTAGGCCTTCAGGGCGACTCGCTTAGCATGGTGAGTGAATCAGACCGCAGTGACACAGTCGTCCAAAGCGTAAAAAAGATGGAATTTTCCTTGAAGGGAAGCCAATCTTCAAACAAAAAAAAAGCGAGATCCTGCCACCACACCCGAAGGTGCACGCAAAGCTAATCTTTCCCTTTGAAGTTGTTGCAGCGAGGCATCGCCGAATGAGACCCGATTCTCTTCTGTGAATTGAATGTATTCCCCCTTCCCTTCGTTTACTAACTGTAACTGAATGCCACGCCCTAGCGAACCTCAGAGGAAGGGAAAAAAGAAAACCACCGAATGGAATACAAGAGCACGCATTCGACTAGCTTCCTGCAACCAAGTATAGGCAACCAGGCAGCTTTCCGTATTAACTGAAAGGGATCCTCTCGCTCAATCTAATAGAAGAAATCGTTCCTTGTCTTGTGATGAGCTTGAAACTGGCCTTGAAGCGGCAAGGAAGCTCTCCTACAACTCGATAATACTCGACAAAGCGGGCTTTTAACGCTTAACATGGGAAATTGATAGGGAAGGAAGCATAAGCAAGAGGCTGTGCATCTGATCTTGATTCTTCCTTTAGGAAATGCTTTTCATGGACCAAAGAGAAGGATGAGGTAGAGGGTACCAGCCAATATGCAGATCGAAAGCCGCTTGAGCTCGGTTAGAGCTTAACGATGTCCTAAGAAGATGCTTCCCCGCTCTACGAGCTTTGATTCACCACCGGGTATGAAAAAGCGATCATAAAGAAAGGCTTGCTTATACGTCTTTCTAGCGTACGCGCTTCCTTCGATAGGTTTAAGAGCATGTGATATTCTCACTGCAAGCAGAAGTAGAGAAGTATATGTGATTGGGGAGGAGGATCATATAGAATGAAAGCCTGTGGTGATTCGTTACTATGAACAGCCAGAGAGGGCATCAATTTATTCTTATGTTCCTCAGAAAGAGTGACTGAAAAAGTACCTGCTCCATTTCAGTATACCAATAGACACGCGGTACCATTACCATGGAAAGATGATTATCAGATAGTAAGGCATGGAAGATCCTGTGCTTGTCCTTTCGCCGAAGTACCTGTACTGTCATTCCGACAAGCTACTATCAATGAGCCATCCCTTAGTCTTAGTCCAATAGCTAACTTGGCTGGAGTAAGCAGAATCGCCAGGAGCGGAAGATGCTCTACTTCCGAGGAAGTAGAAAGACAGAGGAAAGGCAGTGAAGGTTCCACTCTGCCCTGGGTTTGCGTAGAGAGAGGATAATGGAAGTGGTAAGGCGACGGGAACACCAAGACAAAAGACCCTTTGGGATGGTTTCAAACCTCGATTCTCTCCCTATCGTAAAACTTCTTCTCCTGTCCGGAATCACTCATCCACAGCTTTGTCTCTGACATCAGGAAGAATGGAATGAAGGGGAAACCCCACTAGACAGAATAAGATGAAGGTCAGCATGATGAAATCAAAACATATTTGCATCTGAACGACTTTGAGTGAAGCTCTGAGCCAGCAAAAAGGATGTTAGTGGTCAAATATCTCAGAGTTTGAAACTGACACACTATAAACATAAAAAAGTCAATCTTTTTATTGCTGGAGACACAGATTAGTCTTCAATAATTGGTTAATCACAGCGAGCGGCTCTCTGGCCATTATCAGACTAAACCAACCAGATGTCTTCGCAAGCAAAAGAAGAGTTGTCGCTATTTCTGTCCACCAGTTATTATACTGAATACTCATTCCTTAACCGATGCCGCGGGGCAGACGAAGAATGATTGTTTGGTATATATTAGAGAAAGAATCTCTGCTCCCTCTTCCCTGCGTATGCTCCCGCAAGGAGTCCCATTCTGCAAGGGTAGTCGTGGTGTGAATCACAAGCACATAATTTAGCTAAAATCACGAGTATAATCATAGCTAAAAAGGCTCGCCCTTCTGTTGGATCAGCTGCTCTCCGAGTCGCGGAGATATCGTCTTTCTGATTTCTGAATAGTTTAGTTACCTCGTTCCATTCACCACAAGGCATCCATCTTCCTAACTTCATCTTCATCAATCTTGTCCCTCCGAAGCCTTGCTCTAGCAGATTGCTAGAAGAGTCGATCACTAAACCCTCCGCACTTGAAAGAAAGGATACATCTGAGCTAATTAAATTGAAATTCTTGTGCGTATCGCGATGCTCCTTGCTTTTGCCGTGGAAAGGGCTTCGTCTTCGTTTACTACACCGGCAATAGGATCGTCGAGTATGAAATGAATAGTAGCAACCAACGGTGTGAAAGCGTCCGTTAATGTTAATATTGTATTGTTAATAGTGGCTGGCAGCTCCGGAGCTGTAGCAAAAGGCTTATTGCTTATCAAATAAAGTGATTGAACTATCTATCTTAGCGAATGGGTAGAAAGAGGCGACTTACGACACCTCTGTTAAGGGAGAACTATGCATCTATGTAGATGTTGCACATCAGAAGAATCCGAGCGCTTGCTAGTAGTTTAATTGGCACGTTTTAGACATCAAAACAAGAAATCTCGTGATTGGTCTTTATCTCGATAAAAGGCAATGCATAGACTGTGGTACTAGTTGAAAAAGAAAAAAATGCAATAAAGTGGCTCTGAACGATTTCCGTATAAGGAATAATAGAGTAAAGAAAGAAGACTAAGCTAGTCCGCTTGTGTATGTTTATGTCAGTCCCTTGATCTATCATGAATCGCGAATGAAGATGTACCCCGTGAAGAGCCGCCCTTCTCTTTTCTTTTAGTTCCTAGAAGAGGGGCTTGGGTTTCATTCGAGGTAGTTGGGACAAATATAGATTGAGCCTCTGTTCCTTTTTGGTGTCTCAAAATGCCATACATAAAGGTGTCTGTCATGGCTAAACAGAAAAAGGAGAGAGAGTGCTTCTATCATCACATCATTAGCAAGAAATGGGCGTTGGAACAAGTCTTCCTTGAATTCTCAGTTAGAGCATCCCCGTTTCTGCAACAGCGAGAAAGCAAGCTTAAAGGGTGAATTCGCCTTGGCGAACTTTAAAAAGACATAAAATACATCTCGATGAAAATAGTTCCGTCTTAGGTTGTGTTGTACCTTATCTTATATGGGCTAGTCTGTCACTACCAAAGTTATAGTATAGATTGGGCGGAGGATATCCCGGGTTCGAACATTGTCTTTTCCATCTTAGCTGAGAAGCTGCTGATGATGAAGAAAAACTCTCAATCCTGGTTAGAGGCTATGCTGCTTCTAAGCTCTCCTCACTTTCACGGCAAGAAGGCCATAGCAGCGTTTGGGGCTGCAGGATCTTTAAATTGAAAGTAGGTTCGACCGCATGCTACAGAGGAACGACAGACGGATCAGAGCAAGGGATAAGGATAAGCAGACGGGCGGGGCCCTTTTATAAGCACTACAAATAACAAAGAAGCCGCTGGGAACCATTAATATGAAAGAAAAATGAGATCTGATTCACCTAGAAAAAGAAAGGTCGATGCAATTGAGAAAATCCAAAGCAGACAATGAATCCAGAGGAAAGGATTGATCAAAGATCTCCAAAACACTTGTTCAGTGATTCGGCTCCAGATGGAATCTTCGCATATTTCTCTTAATAAGTCAGTGGTTTGGATGGAAATGATACTGAAACCGCTTCCTAAGACTCAGCGATAGGGTAGGGCGTAGTGACTACTCAGATGAAAGCTTCGGAGGAAGCATGGTGTTAAACGAGGTTAGAAGGGGGTTCTTTGCTGAATAGAATATTCATTCTGTCATCGACCACTTCTTTATGGAAGAGTTTGTTCCACCTTCTTAGTCTTAGAATGTGGAGGTACTCCTGGCTATCCCAGATGTTTATTCACTTTTAGCTTGTAAAGCCGGCTTCTTTCATAGCTGGATCCTAAGGTTGCAACTGGACTTTAGAGAAAGACTTTCTTCTGTAATAGGTTTGGAACCCTTTTTCCATTTGCAAAGGAGATGCTCGGGGTTCGATAGCATTACCATTTATACAGACCACCTAAAGATAAAAGAGAGTAGGGGATCCTCCTTACGAAGAAAATGAGACATTGATTCCAGCCAGGAATGAACTGTCAATCCAAGCTAGCTCAGGTCGTAATAGCCAGTTCGGTACGAGATATTCAGGTGTGAGCGCTGCGCTAAGGTAGCTTGCTTGCGATCAACAAAATCGAGAGAGAAGTTGACCAGGTTAGATTCGACCGGTAGGTGAGGGAAAGATGAAAGAAATTGAGACGCATATGGGAGAGATTGCTCTTCCTTTTACCATTCATATTTCAGCGGATGAAAAGAAGAAGAGGTATAATACAAAAAGTGGAAATGATGGGAAAGAAGGCTCCTCAGTTCTTAGAAAAGTTCTTTTTGAGAGTTCCACCGTGATAGATATGATATAGTTTCTATCTCTGCCATAGGCAGAAAAGCTGGTTGAAGGAGATCATGTTACGTATTCTAATTTAGGGAGGGCTTGCTAGGCTATTCCTATGAATAGAGAAAACTTTCCCCATTGCACTCACTAGCAGCTTTATCATTAAATTAGGAGCTTTCCATTCCTAATGTGGAGGAATTATTTACTGGTTCTCGTCCACTTACCGTTGACCTCGCCTTCCACTACAGCAGTAGCGCTGGCATGTAATAAGTTTCTGATCCAACTCCTCCTAATGGGAGGCATTCCGATACCATAGCATGAACCGAAAAGCAAACTCTTCCTCTCGAAAACGAGCTAGCATAGACCACTTGCTTCAAAGCTCAACGGTTTGTTTCGGGAACTAGTGCAATAAAAAAATAAATACAATCCGCTTGCCTCTTTTAATGAAGAAGGGTTGGTTTAATTGATAGCTACTTTTTTTGGAATTGGGAGTCCTCTGGATTGCTCTTATCTTATGCCCAGGAGTGGCGAGAATACGAAGCTAGATCAGCAGGAATGACAGCGGTCTCGGGAATCTACTCTATACTCTACTACGCGTGTTCTTATCAGCATTGAGAATAGATATATATGCAGGACGGAAAACTTTCTTTTAGTCTAACCTTCGCATGAGCTTTTCTTGTTCTTGACTTCAAATTGGACTTGCCTTCTCGTTTTAGCTTATATCTTAATATATAGCTTCTCTCCCTACTTGATGATTCTTTATGGACACTCGCTTCTTCATCTAGGCAGGGATCATAAGCGGAGAGATAGCCGTACACTCTGAAGTGGTAGCTTTTTATCTACTTTCTTTCGGCGTACATCCAGTCCAAGCAGTTACTCCCAGCTAGCGGAAAAGGTGAATTTTCATTCATTTATATAAATATTAATAGTAATAGATGCTATTGCGCCTCTTTCTTGCGTTGAATAGTAATGGCTTGGCTAATGGGCATAGGCCCAGAAAAATAGAATTTGGATTTGAAACGGATAGAAAGAAAAAGCCTGCGGTGGGAAGAGAACATAAAGTTTTATTACAAGCTTTGAGAGTCCCGGAGTTGAGCAGTTTGAGTGGACATGAGTGGTTCTCTCGGCGCTGCTTTCATTCTTGTTCACCAAGACGTAGCTGATCCGATCTAAGAAGATGATACTGACTGAGGAGTTGGGATCTTGAGGTGACTAGCCAGAGGATGTAGAAACAATCAAAGATCTTATTTAGTGCCTACCTATATTCCATACATATAAAAGCAAAGCAGGGGGCAAGGCTAAAAGTGAGACCGATCTTGAAGCTTTAGTTGGAGGACGATAATCTGCTTCACTTGGTTTGTTGTCGCTAAGAGATCTCTAATTCAACATATGTCAGAGTGGGAAGGAACGAGCTGAATAGAGTGCACTAGTCCATTAATTCTAGCGACAGCTTTTCCATTTTTATAGTGTAGGAAGGACCTTGAGAAGGAAAAGCCTTACCTTCTAGTTCTAATTCAAAGGCTCGATCGAGCTCAATTTAATTTATTAAAATGAAAATCCCGAAAGTCTTTTATTTTTAAATTTTAAATAAAGGCGCGAACAATTTGTATTGTCAGTACCCGTTACCAGAATGCTCCCAACAACGGAAGTTTCATGGGGAGCGTTTAAGTTTCAGGTTTGATTCGTTCCTTGTGAGCGTTAGGTTAGTGAGTGGAGAATTGTTTGAGCTTCAACAGGTTATACTTTAACATTAGCTTAGCAAAGGGCGACCAGAAAAAAAGGCTTTCCCTTCCCCTTATATATCCCACTTTTTAAGTGAACTAGTGCAAAAGGTCAGTCAATTACTTTAGAAAATAGATGCTATTACGCCTCCTGCCTTGCCATCTTCACGAATGAGACTGAACCATCTTACATTGTCCGAGCCAAGCCATCGGAGGAGATGGAATCCCCGAAACAAAGGCGGTTTGAAACCCTTCTACTTGTGAGCTAAGCTCAGTTTCTTCCTCTCCTAATCCTAATGGCATTAGCTTCGATTAGCTTCGGTGGAGTTAGCCCCTGCTTAAGAGCGAGTTTCTTTCCGGAATTGGCTCTTCATTGTTAGCCGAGCTCCAACTCCGATTTCTCAAAACCTTCTTGGTCGAGCTTCTTCAGAATGAACTCCGAAATCATTTAATCAGAAGAGGTGACCCGCTTCCAGCGGTCGAGTGGGTTGAAAGTTTCTGGACTTTGCTTTGACACGACACCACGAATGGCTTTTTCTCTTGATTTGATGACTTGCATCATTGTTGCGAGAAAAGTCCTCCCCTTTGCCCCCTTAAGTTAAGGCTGATCCTGTAAATGATTGCTTGAGTACGGATGAAGAGAAAATCTTAGCTGATCAGTTGGGGTGCTGGAGAGGGGCAAGTACTAGCAGGGATTCACTGACGGAGTAATCGAGTGAGCTGGCAATGATTAAGAGCTACTTTCCCTCCTTGTTTAGTCATTCTGTCGAGCAAAGCCACCTGAGAAAGAGCCGGATCCCGGTCTTCCTGGGCGAGAAAGGATTCCTTTTATATTGGAATTGCTGTAAAGCACGACCTAAAGGTAATTGATCACCAGATACCAGATTGCTTTTTGGCGGAAACAATAATCTGAACCCTTTCTCCGAAAAGGACTACCAGGAGCTTCTGTTGATGTGAAGCTAGAATTAAAGTTGTGCATCTTGCTACATGCTACATAAGAGGATAGGATTACTCGGCTACCCCCAAGTGAGTAGCTAAAAGAACGTATGAGCTATACTGAAGTTATAGGCGGCTATTGACCGAGGCTCCAAAGGTTGACCAAGTGAAGTCCAAAGGACTTCAATCTCTTTGAGAAAACCGGAAGAAGAAAAGCCGTATGTAATTGCCAGTTCTACAGCTACCTATAACTTTAGTTTAGGTCCATAACATCACATGCGGGCGGAGTGAAATGCATCGGAATATGTCTTTCGTCACCTGTTAATATTTAGGGTGGACATAGATGAGGAATAATGGTCAATCTTAGGTGTGTATCCGCCAGATAGAAGAGAAGCTCGGGGATCCTGCTTTGGGATCACAGCACCGATAGATTAGCATAGATAAGAAAAGCATTCAATTTCTCATACCATACTAAGCGACTCGGACTGCGACTCATAGAACAGAAACACAAGTACTTGCGCGCATCAGATTGAATCCATCACTTAGATAAATGACGTAGACAAAGAAGCTCAAGCTGACTCGAGATGAAATTAGAAGCAGGCACTTCTATCAGATCTGGCTGGCACATAGGCCTTTTACCGATATTCAAAATTGGAATCTTCTTCTGTAATTAAATGTTTATGCATCTTTCTTCCATGCTTTCTTTCTCCCACGTAGTTCGTTGGTCAACAACCAACCACTGGAAACTCTTATTAGAAATGGAAGAAATATAGGGTACTCTATAAATTCGATTCTATATAGAGTAAGTAGAGCCCCAGAACGCTAAAAAGGTGGGGGAACCTGAGTGGTCACGATAGGAAAGAGAAATGACTATAAGGAAACATCGATTCTCTCTTCTTAAACAACCTATATCCTCCACACTTAATCAGCATTTGATAGATTATCCAACCCCGAGCAATCTTAGTTATTGGTGGGGCTTCGGTCCGTTAGCTGGTATTTGTTTAGTCATTCAGATGGTGACTGGCGTTTTTTTAGCTATGCATTACACACCTCATGTGGATCTAGCTTTCAACAGCGTAGAACACGTTATGAGAGATGTTGAAGGTGGCTGGTTGCTCCGTTATATGCATGCTAATGGGGCAAGTATGTTTCTCATTGTGGTTCACCTTCATATTTTTCGTGGTCTATATCATGCGAGTTATAGCAGTCCTAGGGAATTTGTTCGGTGTCTCGGAGTTGTAATCTTCCTATTAATGATTGTGACAGCTTTTACAGGATACGTACCACCTTGGGGTCAGATGAGCTTTTGGGGAGCTACAGTAATTACAAGCTTAGCTAGCGCCATACCTGTAGTAGGAGATACCATAGTGACTTGGCTTTGGGGTGGTTTCTCCGTGGACAATGCCACCTTAAATCGTTTTTTTAGTCTTCATCATTTACTCCCCTTTATTTTAGTAGGCGCCAGTCTTCTTCATCTGGCCGCATTGCATCAATATGGATCAAATAATCCATTGGGTGTACATTCAGAGATGGATAAAATTTCTTTTTACCCTTATTTTTATGTAAAGGATCTAGTGGGTTGGGTAGCTTTTGCTATCTTTTTTTCCATTTGGATTTTTTATGCTCCTAATGTTTTGGGGCATCCCGACAATTATATACCTGCTAATCCGATGCCCACCCCGCCTCATATTGTGCCGGAATGGTATTTCCTACCGATCCATGCCATTCTTCGTAGTATACCTGACAAATCGGGAGGTGTAGCCGCAATAGCACCAGTTTTTATATGTCTGTTGGCTTTACCTTTTTTTAAAAGTATGTATGTGCGTAGTTCAAGTTTTCGCCCTATTCACCAAGGAATATTTTGGTTGCTTTTGGCGGATCGCTTACTACTAGGTTGGATCGGATGTCAACCTGTGGAGGCACCATTTGTTACTATTGGACAAATTCCTCCTTTTGTTTTCTTCTTGTTCTTTGCCATAACGCCCATTCTGGGACGAGTTGGAAGAGGAATTCCAATTTTTTACACGGATGAGACTGATCAGTGACAAATTCTGACACCAATCATTTACGAGTGAGTATTACACCAAGAATTAATTGACAAGCGCATGAGTTTGATAGTTTGCTATGTTGATATAGCTTAGATAGGAATAAGATACAATACTAACTTTAGGGTGAGAATGAAGAAGAAAAGAGACCGGAACGACACGGAAGGAAACAGAGAGGAAAGACTTAAACAAGCTTTACCGTGCTAACCAGAGCAGGAACATCCAAATTGTTGACCGAATACATGTACATGACGGAACGACATATTAAATAAATAATACGTGATCTGATTTGATAGGCTGCCTGCAGAAAAAGTTTACCGACCACATAACAATTCATTCTTGTGTGTAGCGCGTGGGGCCATGTCTCCCGAACGATCATAATACGGCCGTCCGAAAGGGCATCTACTATGTATCCTCGGGGCACTTGCATATAGTCCCGCCTTCCACTAGCATGACTAGAGTGCTAGGTAGAGCAGGGGTCTGTGTTGTACTGAACTGAAGGTACAACACATACTTCGCGTGAGTAGTCTTTCCGCCGTGATTCTATGCAAGTGAAGATGGCCTTTGTTTTGTATGGTGAATTGTTGATTAGTGTGGTTAACGTAGGGCAGCTGCGTTGGCTGCACTAGTGAACATGAAAGCATGCAAAGGTGGGTAGTCTCCCTATTCTGACCAGATCGTCTGTCATTGACTTGAGTCAGAAGGTCTTCTGGCACTTGATCTGCGCTCTAGCACTTTTTTGTGGTCTCTCAACATGTCATCCTATTATGGATTCCATCAGTATCGAAGCAATTCGGTATTGGTTTTATCTAGAATAAGGTTACCCGCTGGGATGCCGCCTACTGTCAGATCCTGCCTGGACTGTTAGCGCTGTATGAGCTTGCTCTACTGTGCTAGCAGTGTGTACTATCATAACGTCAGGAAACTGGCGAAGGTTAGTATACTCAGTATCGTGAACTTGTCATAACAATGGCTGGTTCTCATGCTGAAAAGGTAGTCACTATAGGGTGCTACTCCTCGCGACCTTGGACTCCCGGTAATGGTCTAATCACCCCTTAACAGAGCCGTATATATAATAAAATGTATTCTTAGTAGCGACCGAGCGTATTCTAAGCTCTCCCGATAGGGAGAGCTACATAGTAACCTCTCACTTCGCTCGAGCTGCTTCGCTCCAGCTCCAGTTCCCGACTTGCTTCCGCTAGTTGGACAATCTGCTGCGGTATCTTCTCTTTAAGATTCCCGATATAAACCGGGAGCCGATCCAGGCTCGTAGTGCCTCCACGTCCTCAGGCAATGCACCACGGCTGTTATCTCTTTCTCTGGGACTGGGACCGCGCCTTTCTGTCTCGTTGAGCTTCCGGCTCTCATATGCTACTGGGTGTCCCTCCTGGACCAATACTCTTCCAATGGCATAGTCTGATGCTTCAGTGTGCACTTCGAAAGGTACAGTATAGTCTGGCAACCTCAATACAGGTTCCTCCGTCACGGCCCTCTTCAAGTCCTCAAAAGCTCGCTGACACTTGCCCTATCCCCTTATTAAAGCCAATGCCAAGGCTTTCTTCAAAATATCTGTGAGTGGACTTCCTAGAATATCCAGTGATGAACCGACGGTATTAGTTCAAAAGGCCAAGAACTGATCGTAGCTCGGTCACGGGGACTCCCCACTCTTCTATTGCCTTCACCTTCTGCTTGTCCATCCTAATCTGGCCATCCCCTATCCCAATGCCCTAGGAACAAGACTTCTCCCCCGGGAGTAACTTCAGTACCTAGGACTACAGTCCCAGGATGCCAAACATACATTGAAAGTGTCAACGTTGACTCACAAGCGCCACCCTCACCGGGTCAATCCGGAGAAGGGCAACTGCTTCTGTAGGTAAGGACTCAAATAAAGATTTTCATTTATAGAGTTCGTGAACCAACGAGTTATGGTCCATGTAGTAGTCTTATGCGTTGGACCGGGTATAGCTGTTTACACCTTTCAACTACTATTACAGCTATTAGACTGAATAAAATCTTAGTGTGGTTAAGCCGGTCAGAAGTTGTTCCATCTCCGGTTCTTGGTAATGCCATCTGTCCTTTTGTGCCTCATAGGCTGGCTCCAATAAGAGCTTGTCTAAAGAGTAGATGCTGGTAATGCTGAAGTACAGTAAAGTGCTCCTCCCCAGGTCCACCGTCGTCAACTATCGATGACCTGCCTGAAGTCTTCTTCCAGCGCTTCATAGTCTTTATCGTACACCAGTAGAGCTGCTCATCAAAAAGGTTTCCCAAGTCGTGTTGCAACCAGATGACTCCATCTCTCTCTTGTATTGTGTCTTGAATCCTCAGAATCGGTGTCTGATGGTCTTCATCTCCGCTGGAATATTAACTTGACGTTTTGGCTTCCTCCTTCGATCCGTCTTACAAGTGCAGGGTAACACCCTGGGCCGGATCTACTTCATCGACTGTGTGCTTGCCGCCCAATCCTTCCCAACTCTGGCCGCCTGTAGCTAATGTTTTCCGAGTAGCGTCTCGTAAGCACCTTCGTGCTGAGCCGTCAGAGCACAACACAAAAGTTGATGCTAAACTAAAGGTGCATCAATGGATACCTTCTGCCTCAAACACTTCTCCAGCGGCTTTACTAGTCGCTGGTCTGCCATTCTCTGTGTCTAAAACTAGAAAAATGAATCAGAACATCGGCTTACCAATCGCCTACCATGTCTCCTCTGTAAGGTCTCTTTACACCCTCCGTCCACCATCGTACTCTGTAAAGTCAAGTGTTTCGCCTATCTCCATCTCTCGAGCGACTTCCAAAGCTTTCGCCTCTTGTGCGATTTGCTATCGGTGTCGCTGCTCTTCTCCTTTCTCCCATTCTTTCTTTCTCTAGAATTTAGATTCAATATCAATTCTAACAAGACCGTCCAGCCTTGCCATTGCTTATTTGGTGTTCCAGGAGCTCTCTACTGCATATCGAGACAATCGGCCTATCCTGGAGTTTTACACAATAATGAGGGACCATTGGCACCAGCCCTCCTCCATGGAGGAGGAGTTATGCTCTACATATTCCGCCTGTGGCTGTGCCAAGAAGCAGCAGAAGGCCCGAGATCCGCAACGTCTATTTCAGTTCCTCATGCACCTTCGCCTCGAGTTTGAGTCCATCAGAGGCCAGCTCCTGCACCTATCGGTACAGTAAAAGAAGGAGAAGAGTAAGCTTTTGAAGTTGACTTGTTTGTTGGCTTTCTAGCTAATGAATGCGGAGTTACAGTGAGTAGCAAGCAAGCGAACGGAGCGTAGCATAGTTCGCGATAAGCTAGTCAGCAGGAATAGCGGCCTTTCCGCTGCTTTTGGATTTTCAATGTCTTTGCTTCGGGCATGAAGAACTGGATGGAAGGCAAGTTTGAGAGCACTTTGGTTGTCACATCGAAAGATGGATAGCCCTACTCCTAGAATGGTTAGCCACTCAGTCCACGTAGATGCACAGAATACGGTGTTTCGGCGTTGATAGAATCCGCTGTTAGCGTTTAGCTTGGAACCAAGAAGAAGGATTCATCCCACAAGGTCTCGTTCCTGCCTGCAATCCTTCCTGGCTGGTTGTTGGACGAACAGGACTGGTCTTTCATGCGGGCTCTCTTTCACTGGGAAAGCGACCTACGGAAGCCTGGAATACAGCTCACCATCATTTTAAGAAAAAAGACAGGATCAAGTACGAAGGCTATTTAGTGAGTTTACACGGAAGCAAGCAAATAACTGATAGTTGTCTGTGCCCGAGGTCAGATTATCGACATCAAAATCGGGTAGCAAGAAGATGCATTGGCTGATAACATATCCATCGCGCTTTCCAGGTCCGTCCGGACTAGGCCGTAGCAAGCTTCCTATTGGCCTGTCACCTATTCTGATTCCCTTGCAGAAGCCCTTTTATTATCTGTCAGCTCTGTCAAAGAAGCATTATATTCCGAAAAGGCTGAGGGCCAGGCTAAACCCCCCCGAAAAGCCATTAAGTCCCAGAGCTCTTATTCCAAGAACAGGTGATTCGTCGAAAAGACTAGTAGCATTTGTCCACTTCTCGGTCCGAGTCAGATCAATAGGCCAAGACTCCCCTCTAAGCCTACTCTCTATCTGCAACTTAAGAACATCAAGCAAATCCTCACTGAAGAAAGACTTTCACAAGACTCGATGGGTTCCCCTACTGGAACAGTCACAGACAGGTTTTCTGAACTGACTCTTGCTGCTCCAGTTTCAATTTAAAAAGAAAAAGCACCTTTGTTTGGGCGATAGTTGAACTATTCACACCCCTTACCACAGAAAAGTAGATTGGAGAATCAGCTTATTTGGAGACAAGAGAAGCATAACTGACTCCCGGAGTACCCATGATAAGGTTTACTTGCTGAGCCCTTGGCGCTTGGATTAGCAGTATTGCAAAACGAAGGTTGGTGACCCAGGAACATGAACTTCTTTGTCAAAGTTTGGTCTAGAACCAGTCCATCGCCTAAGAAAGAAGATTCCCTCGCCCTACTAAGAAAAGTCAAAGTCTATGCGGCTAGGAACTGCTCTTATGAATACCCGGCTTACACGAATAGGACTGCTCCAGAGAGCTCAGACTGAGACTGACGGTTAGGTGCTTCGGTTCGCTGTTGGGAAGGGATGGATGGAAGAACTTCCGGAAGCGGTAAGTAGAAGGCAAGGTAAATAAAAAAGAAGAGCCAAGCAACGGAACGGTTACGAATCCGCTGCTGATCTATATCTTATCATAAAATTACAGAACAGCTGATCCAGCGAGAGCTGATATCTGGCCATGAACCTTTCCATAGGAGGAGCTAGGCAAGGAATAAGACGTCTGAGAAGGGATGCCGAGAAAGCAATTGAATCTGGTGCAAAGTCAGTAGTACCACTACTAGGGCCTTTGAGTGGGAATCTCCTTATATAAGCAAGTGTAGCGAAGTCACCTCCATCATTCTCGATCTCGATTTCTATTGCGACAGAGGGAGGTCTCATAATAGAGTCAAAATCACGATTAGAGTCAGTCCGGATAGGATAAAAGAATCCAATCCGCAGCTAGTCTTGGGATCAAGGTTTCTTTCCTTTGCTGAATCAGGAATAGCCGACTCCAGGTAAATGCTTTTACCAGCTCAAAGGCGATGACTAGTAGATCCCTTTTTCCTAGCTATATGATATCAGACAGAATAGACCGGGCCAAAGAGCACTAACCGGGAGCGAAGGGTCCAGAAGTGAGCGGAAGGAAAGGGAGTGAGTGCACCGCAAGACCAGAGAACGCAACTTGTGAAGTGACCTTAACTCGGGAACGGGGGCCACGAGAAGCCTTGTTTTTGTCTTTCTCTCGCGTCCGGCTATTCCTGCTGAGTCCGAAGGATGAGTCCTCACTCCGGTTAGACGGAAAAATCATTGTAGATAGCGATAGAAGACGCGGTACACAAAGTGGTCTTAGCATGAAGGGAGAAAGGGAGGATGTGGGACCATTCCCGATATCCACTCATTCGATATACGACTTCGAAAGCTTACACGTACGAAATAGCCTAGGAAAGAAGAATCGAAAGCATCGAAGCTTGGAATGCTAGCAGACCCAAAAGCTAGCACGGAATAGGGAGCCGCTAAAGCTAGTTAGAGAAGCTCGTGAGTCTTAGGCCCGGATCACCCATTTTGTCCAGCTTTTGAGGGAATGATAAGTAGCTCGCAACCAAAATGAAGGTATGATTCAATCATCTTTGATAATGCCTTTGATAGTGCGATAGTCTCTTTAGCAAGTAGGCCAATCCGGGAATGAACTAGCCAGCCAGTTACTGTAGCCAGGATTCTTTCGAAAGCCTTTATGATACTCTTTCTTGCACTATATAGAATAGTAAAGGAGGGAGTAAGAAAGTGTATGTACTACGGGCAAGTTCCAGTGAAAGCTCTAGTCGTCAGTCTTTAAGGGAATCTTCATTATGGCACCTCGCGCTAGCTAGGGATATTCTTTTTTAGTTCCCTGCGGGGCTGTCCCACGCCCCCGGGTGAGCTACCTAGACATTAAGCGGCGGAAACGAGGCAATAGATAGCCTATAAGAAAATGACGTAAGTAACGCTCGAAATCACTGATGTACGGAAGTAGACTAGAATCTCGGAACCAAGCTCAAGGCGGCATGTTCCGGTACTGCCAATACAATCTTGTCCAGAAATTCTGAATTAGGACTGTAAGTAAGTGATCAGTAAGGAGAAGCTATCCTAAAGAAAGAAAAAGAAAAAAGCGTTCTGTTGCTTGTAGAATACATTCTATGTCGCTCGCCCGGCGTACGCCTTACTTGTTACTTGACGAGTAGAACTTAGTTACCCGCTTATTGGGATCTGAAAGAAGCTGAGTTTCTTTGCTTTCTTTCGCCCGGGAATTGAGCTAACTGTATTCTTACTGCTAGCAATCAGGAAGAAGATTTTTCGATCGAGGAACGTAGTGTTCGACCATAGGGAAGGAGCTATAGACTTGGAGCTAGCCATATAGAATAAGACTCTATGCGTAGCTACAGACAGGATAAAAGGTGGGAAGATGCCTTTAGCTAAGCTATTCAGGCTCTTTTCTGTACCCAGGATCCGATCCCGTTGATCAGTGATCAGGACGATACGATTGCTTGTAAGACTTGGTTGGAACACGAGGTTTAGCCGAATATTAGTTATTAGTTTTTGAACTGGAATGCCTTCGCTGAAAGTCAACCTGACCGCTTTCTGAACCTGCCCCCACCTAAGAAAGAAGAAGATTCGTTGCGATTTGATAAAGGCGCTTCAAACACAGAATGAATTGTAAGTGGGATGATGGAGAGATCCGGGGTATCAATAACACCCACCAGAAGCTTTGTTCGTAGCAGGGGCGTAAGGCGTAAGCAACAAGAAAAAATCGACAAGGGGCGGGAACTTGAACTTCATTTGAAACTGAAGATTCTCTTTAATAAAGAATGTTAGGAACCCAGATAAATTTTCCAGCTTTTAGCTCTTTTCACGACTCCGCTGCTATTTCAGAAGATCTTATCCTAGCTGGTCTGGTGGGAATCCCTTTTCTTCTTATTAAAGAATACTAGGCCTTTCGCCTTCGAACACCAACTTCCGAAGTGTTGATTAGCAAATGTTGAAAGCCGCTAGTTGAACCAAATCTTTAATATCGTATTGTAAGCCCTGAACTACTAACTCTTGCTGCAGAGCTAGCATAAACATCTGATTCAATTGCTTCGCGGCCTTCATACGTCTGTCTTCTTTATCAATTGTAAGACCAGTCCCTTTTATCTTTTATTCCCGAGTGGATTCCCTATTTGATGTACTTTCTGAAGGACTTTATTCTAGTACGAACGAGTACGAATAACTTTCTGCCGAACCTCTCTCTACATGTTCACTAGCCCTTACAAGCACTGTTATGTTAGTTGGTGTAAACTCGACTCAAAGAAAGAAGATTCTTTGGAGGTTGGTGACGATACAGACGCAATGCGAACTAGCGCTCAAGCCGGCTTCATTAAACCTTATTTATAGCGCATCAGGGGATCACACGAATGCTCATATGTAAAGAAAGCCGGGGTCATCCTCTATGATGGCTGGAACCGGGATTGATGATAGGGGGCTTCCGAACGAACTGACTGGATGATCTGGATATGGATCGAGATCGGGGTGAAGACTTCGCTCGTACAAGTAAACAGACGTTGGTGATTCCGCGGAATCCACTGTCAAATCCTTTCCTTAGCTATTCAAAAAGTAGAATAGGAAAGGGCTCTGAAGAAGATGATATAGAGAGTCATCCGAAGCGTTCTCTTCTAAGTGGTCCATTGGGGTAAGCGCGGGAGCAGCAATCCAGCAGAAGAACGAGGAGAGAAAGGGAGGGGAGTGCCCCCTTTCGGACCTTCTGACTGTTGGAAGGGGCATCATCATTGTCGGTTCCGACTCAACCGTGCTATGGGAAGGCTACGGGCGCTAGAGCGGCACTTAACACAATCTCATTCACGAACAACTGTCGGGTGTCGATTAAGTGCTTGGCGGGCACTACATGGCTCGTAACTCGGAGAGCTGGAGTCAAGCTAGGGTTACGTACCTAAGACACTCCTCGACGACTTTGGAGTGACGGACAGACAGGCTACGGGAGCGTAACCTTGCACCTCCTTTATACGTGCGCTCCTGGATTCGAGAGCCATCGTGTCAGAGCTCACAACTCCGCTTAGGCGGTATCCCTTCTATCTATATGATATCTTTCCTTGCCTGGTGAACTAACTTTTTCTATAAAATCTAAGTGGATATATAAGATTGCTGCTTCTTCGAACTTCTATACGCAACTAGCATAGCGTGAATCTAATCTAGCCTATAATCGAATCGAACTCCGTTTTCTTAATAAGATATTTCTGGTTAGCCTCTCAAAGAGCTTATTCTATGACTTCTATATATCACACGAAGCCTCCCTACTTTATACCAGATACCAGCTGATTCATCAATACAAATACCAAGATAGACGAGAGAAGGCTAGCCGTCCTTATCTTTCTTTTTTACGCTTTCTTCTCTTATGAGATTTAGAGGTTCTGGCAGCGGTGTGAAACTATACGAGAACGAGGACTGAATGAAATGCCACAGCTTCAGTTCTGACTCCTTCCTCTCCTTACCCCTTTATATCTAGGGCGAGCTTCCTTGAACCTCTTCCTTTCAGTCGAGACCAGGGCTCTCTCCTATCCTTTCGCTTCCTTACTTCCCCATTGGTGTGATATGATGTTAGATGAGATTCTATTATCGTATACGCTTATGAGAGGCGAGAGGCACTTAGCAAATGGGATCCGGCTCTATGAGCTCCTGGGCAAAGGTTTTTCGAAAAAACTAAGACACTTTTAGAAAGAAAGACAGAACTCTTCTTTCTTTATATATTATACAATATTCTCAGTCAGTTATCAGTATAGTTTGCCACCTTGTTCTCAACTGACCTAGTAGGTTGTTGGCTAACACCTCTTATTTATCTTATTCTTCATAGTCGATTGAGGGACCGCCTGAATCGACAACCCACTTCCGGAACACTAACTAGAAAGCAGAAAGCTCAGATGAGAAGGCAATATCAATTGAAGACCCTTATCCGCATAGGTTGTTGCTAGGCTCTTTGATAGAATAATGGGGCCGGTCTTAGCACTTTCCTGTTGATGCAAGGAAGTGACATAGGTCAATCAGTCCCGCCATTCCAGATTCAAGCAAAAAGACCTGACCTCTCTAGTCTCCGATCGGGTGAAGGAATGCTAGTGCGCAAGCTCTTCTCAAAAGAAGAGAGGTTTTTCCCTATAGCGCTAGCCAGCAAGCATTAGATGAAGCCGATTTTGTCCATTTCGCAGGGACCTTCATCGACACGGGAACAGAGCTTCAAGCAACCGGACCTTAATGAAGTGAGCTCGGTTCAGGAACTTTCCTTCGACGCTGGGTAAGGCAAGGCTATTCATAGTTCTAGTTAGCCTACGTCCTTCAATGAGAGGAAAACTTTCATATCAAGGGGCTTAGCTCTATCGAACGGTTATCACAGCTTATTCTCAAAGGGAATTCTCAATTTCAATTCCTATCCAATTCGTAGCCTCAAGCATCGATACTGACTTTTCTCTCGAAAAACCCGGCCTTCTTGCTTTCCTTAGGTCAATCAATCAGGTTAATCCTTCCCAACTTGCATTCTCTTCCTTTGGTTTTGAATCCCTTATGCCAGTTCAGCCCAGGAGTGGGCCTTGGGTCAGATGTGGCATTGGTTTGAAAATTCATATCAGATCATCTGTCCAAATTGAAGAAGAACTAGTCCTACCTGTTATGCCCTGAGGCATTCCTTTAGCAAGGCTACGCACCTTCCCGCATTCCTTACCTCTGTGTGTGATATGATGCCGATCATAATCCCCTCTTTGCAAGAAAGGGGCTAGGCAGGTTCAGAATGAGAATCTTCGACACCTGTAGTTTAGCAATCAATTAGATCCCGCTCTCAATAGAAGGCTTAGCTTGAAGCATGGCTTGCCGTTTCGATAAGGATAGATCTAATTGATAAAGCCTCTCGACCTCTTCCAACTACTGTACTATAAAAAGCCCTGTGATCCTTTCGAAAGGCGAAGGACTGGTCCACAAAAATGGCAGCGCTCAAAAACGGAAGACTCAACATGCGCGCAAGGGCCATTAAGACGAGATCGTCCTCTTTTTCTGGGCGAACCGCCAAATAACGATTTGGTAATTCAGGGACTGAGAAGGTGTGGAAGAACCTCGTCTTCACCTTCATCTTCTCCTACTCTCAATGAGACTACGCTTAGAAGACTTCCTTTGAATCAATTCATCTTTGAGTTAAGTTAATCGTTTCAGTTGAGCACTTCGCCCTCTCTATTTCTCATGTTCATGAAGGCGCGTCGCTTATCTCATGCCCGTCTTTTCCTTTGAGCGGAGAAATGCGTACCGCTAGTTGTTCGAATCCGTTCTTCCTGCTTCAGTCAATCAATGCAGGCATTCGCTTAGCACTACTCTTACTATAAGGTGGTTAGGACTTCTATAACACTGTTATAGCTAAGAGAAATCGAGATGTGAGAAAAGGAATACCATTTCTTAGGTAGGCGGCAAAGAAGGTCTTTCTCTTATCTTATATAGGCTATTTTGCCTTCTTCGATGAGAAGGTAGGAATTGCTCCTAACCCAAGAAGAAACGGGGGAAATCCAGTAAGAAGACGCTCAGACAAGGCCGAAGGTTTTTTTTCTGCGAACTCTGACTATGGACTAAATTAATGAAAGAGCGAGCCCCGGCCCTTCGGACTAAATATGCGACCACCGCTCTCTCGTCCATCAATCCCATTCCAACAATAAGGGAGAGCTCTTAATCTGTCTTTTATGCCACGAATCGCCTGTTAGAGAAAAAGATTGAAGTAAGATCTTCCCTCACCAGTCCCATTTCGTATTCTTTTTACTATCGGGATAATACCTTTCCCGCGCATTCCTTGCCCGATTCTTATACTATTGATCTGACTCCAGAAATTCATTTTTCTATTTCATAAGGGTCACGCAGCCCATGCCTATTCTGTGCTGCTCTCTGATTCACTTCCTCACTCGGAGATAGCCTTTGAACCCCTTCTTCTTGCAAAAAAGACCATTCCCTCACTGCTGATTCAATAGCTGCGGATTCTCGGCATCAAGACGAGACCGACCCTTTCAAAGGTTAGCATCCCCCTCCCTAACAAGGCATTCAAACACAAGAAACGGCCATGCAGGGTATTCTGTTGATTAAGCCTCTTTTTAGACCATGTATTCTTCCTCCGATTCTGGACATGGAGATCCCATTTCTGATTCACCTGTTCGAGGAAGAGATCTAATATCTGATTCAATTAGCAGATCAGATGCGGCATTAGTTCGAAAATCCCCAATAATGTTTCGATGCATGAATCCCATTCCGCTGCCCCTCCTGGGGAAAGTAGCCCAGCCGATTACTATTATAGGATAGGGATGTCACTTCCGGTAATAAATAGCTAGTTCTGATTCACGTGCACCAGCCCTTCTCTTCTTGATTCTCGTAGCTATTAACCAAGTCAGGAAAGGAATCAGAGGAAAACGAGTGAAACCGCACTTCATTCATGAATTTCATTTTTGAGTAGGAATCAAAGGAGACCTGGTTCCCCTCTGTGGCATCATCACTTACGCAACTGAGTTAAGAGGGATCAGAGGATCTTCTATCTATAACCGGGAAAGGAGCGGAACATGAAGACTTGGAAAAGCATGGATTGTGAAAAGCCTTTACTTATAGATTATATGAGATTGAACGAGAGAGAATCAAAACAAAGCAAAGTCAGAAGAGAACTCGATAGGAAGAATAAGAGCATAAAGGGGCAGATTGCCCGAAAGCTTCAAGCCCTGTTTCAGCTGAGAGCATTTTTTCCCCTTCTGCAACTACTCTTAGGCCTTCGTGCCCAGAGGTGATTTATTACTGAAGAATCATCATTCTTGCTTCTAGGCTTCTACGAATCCATATTAGAGGGGGATGTTCTGGTAGAAATGTGTACCCTGGATCCATTCTTTCTTTTTCGTCACAGCGATCACAGATGGATGAGAAGACAGGAGTGAAAAACCAGGCAAATCCCTGTTCCCAAAGGAACAAGCCTGTCATCCAGTGATGGATGAGACACCCTGATCAAAAAAAGGAGTATGAGCTTATGCTAGATCGATTTGGTACAATTCAAATTTCTGCGGTTGAATCTGATGTAAGTTCACCCTAGCGTGCCCGTATTCTTGCCTTTTTTGTCCTTGTCATTCGTTGGTCCAGTCCGTTAAGGGGGCATTCCCTTAGCTAGCAGGTTCGATTTCCTTTGCCTTGAGGAAGGCTCATTGTGAGTGATTCTTCTTCGACCAGGGATTCCTGTTCCTATTTTCTTTCCTATTTGAAGTTTCTAGTCAAGTAGAAAGTCTCTCTTTCAGTACGTAGCAAGAAAATGATGTATATGATGTATATATAGTTAAGAGGCGAATCGCAGACTATTCTTACCGAGGAATAAAGGAGCTATTAGTGGGTCGGTAAGTCACTTCAACTTGTTTCGTTAGGAACCCATAGTTCGGACCCCTACTATAGGCCCCCATGCGAAACTTTCCGGGCTCTTGATCGCAGCAACACACCTTCTTTACAACATAGCCTAAGCCAAACGAAATTTTCTTGTTTTCTTTATGTCGTATCTTTTTTTTTGGTTTGGACCAATGTCCCATCCACCGCCCATACGAGTATGCTATTCGCGCTTCAAGCTATCTTATAGAGTTTCAATTTTGGGCTTTCACTCACGGTCATAAATAGGCATATCTCTCAAAGAGGACTCCCACTTAAGTAATACTCCAACACTCGCTTCTGGAACACACCTACAACTATTTCCTAAATGCTATGCTTTCTGGGCCGATAAAAGGAAAGAGAAAAGCAGGGATTGAAAGAACTAAAAGCGCACATGCATGAGATTGATGCCCTGATGGCAGGAAGACCAGCTTCGCTTCTTGAGCTTACTTGGTCACCAATAGCTTCTAGGCCTGCTTGGAGACGGGTGAGAGTCTCCATGAGCTTAGTAAAGACTGACTCTTGAGTGAATGGCCATTCGGACTTTTCCATTTTCCATTAACTGCCTCTGCTCCGCCAATTACTGTATCTCGTCTCGGGAGAGGAGAATGAATGTATTTATTTATGAATCAATTTTCCGGGCTGATCTTACTCGGGATGTGACGGAGGGAGCAGCTGTCTTTGACGAAATTGCAGTGGAAGTGATTCTTAGACTTCGAAAGCAATGCCTTATAATCAACTGCGCATACCCGCTCTGGCCTTACTTCATCATCAAAGGTAGCAGAGAGAAGAGTTACGGCTTTTGGTGAGTAGTTTAGATTGGCTGACAAGCCCGTACTTCCTTCATCTGATGATCCGGGGTAAGAGACTTCGGAATTAGCAGTCTGGGAATCAATTCTTAGTCCCATATTTGATTCCACCGTAACTAATAATCAATCCAAAGAACTCTGTGATTAACTTACTAATCCCGCCTCTTCAACGAGTTCAAGAAGTCAGTATTTAGTGCAAAAGCCCTCACTTATACATAGAAGCCGAGAGCCGCATCTCATGATATTTAGTGTTCTTTTTTTACACGCCTGGGAAGCAATTACCATAGATAGGCCCTGCAAGCTCGCTAGCAAGCCATTGCGCAATCAAAGATCTATTTAGTATAGTTAAAGCGGCCGAAGAGCTCATTAGCCCTAGTCTTCTATGCCGACACCCTTAGATGAAAGCCAAGTCGAGTCAGTAACAATCAATTCCTTGGAAAGAGCAGCTTTCGGAGAAGCTGCAAATCAGTCTAAAGTTATAAGTGACAGGGAAATTTGGTAGTTACCAAGGAAATGCCGTAAATCAACCAACTACGCATACCCTGCTGAAAGAGAAATCTCCTTACTTTCGAATTATAGCGCAGTCTTTACATTTCTATAATTTCCCCCACGCGAAATCGTTATATTCACTTTTTTAAACCCATACTTGATATTTTGTAGTTCCTGGGGATCTCCTAAGGATTTGATATTTAGCTGTTTGCAATCCCGGGAGAGAATGAGAGGAGAAAACAACCCCTAACGAGAGCAAAGAAGTCTCGGCCCGAGATCTCATGTGAAAAGAATGGGAAATAACATATGATAAGAATGGGGTTCCATTCCAGCCCCTCTTTCCTCAGATCTTGTAGGCGGGGAGGTCTCACGTAGTTGACTTTGGTTGATAAAAAGCCGTGCTGTGAAATAGCACGTAAGTCTGAATATATGATTCCGAGTTATATTAACTTTCGGTTACAGCCGCTAAGATAGAATTGAAATCTCGGTCCGTGAAGAGACTATTGAGTCTTATCCTTTACCCGGTAACAGACTAAAGAATCATATCCTTGATCTGGGAACTAACTGAGGATAAGGTAGCAGCAGTCTTATAGGATGCTTTAAGGTCTTCTGCTTATCAATGTGCCCGTAAGCAGTTAATTTGCTATTGTATGCATTATGGCCCGAGATCTGTCATTATATGATAATACGCATCCCGTCTGGAAGAAAAGTCTTTCTATTCCGTCAGGAAGAGATCTAACTATTGGTCTTTCAATCCGATAAGAATGAGCAGCTAACAAGGAAAGCACTAAGACCGGGGATTCCCCTATACTCACCGTCGGAAGAAAGTACTTTAGCTTGGCTACTCTCCTGCTTTGGCTTCTTCCGGAATCGAAAGCAAAATTTCGCGTAACACAAGGAATCCGCATCTGCCTACTAACAGAAGGGCTAGGAAGTTCGAATCTCTTCCTAAGTTTTCGAGGAGGATCTGCAAGCATCCAAACTCACACTAGCTCTAACACGCCCTGCTTCCTCAGAGTGAGAAGTTGGAGATTCCCGTTTTCGAGATAGACTTAGACGTAAGGAGAAAAGTCGATCTATTGTTACGGAGAGGCCTCCCGGCTATTCCCCCTGAAAACTCAGATCCGGTGTCGGTCAGGAAGTTGAATTTAATCTGTTTAGCTGGTCCTCTAGAAACCTCTTTTTAACTATTCACCGGTATTATTTTATTTACTTGGGCTTTTCTTCCAAAGAGCGGTAAAAGGAAAGTAAAGTGTTCCGCTTCCTCATTAGTGTAGTTGAGTTCAGGCTTTCCCCGTCCTGAGTTTGATTGAGCGGCTAACTTCTCTTTCCTCTAGGCCGTGCTACTCCTTGATTTACGGACGTGCCCGTGCCCCCCGTTTCCGTTTCCGAAGATGATCTAAGGGCCCCCGTCCACGAGGATGGTTCGTGGGCTGACTCCCCTTCTGTATTTGATGATGAATTTCTTAGATATTGATGCCAACTGCTAACACTATTTTCCGCTCCAGACGAAGCCATTTGATTTCCCAGATCGGGTGCGGCCTCGGCAGTGAAGATTGCTTTAAAAAGAACAGCAATGGCCAGGGCCAGACCACCCTCTAAGCCTAAGCACCTACTCACAAAGAAAGAGAGGGCTCGACCCCCAAGAGATAACCCCATTTTCGAAAGTAGGGACTGAAATAAATCCATTGATCCGAGAAGAAGACAAAGAAGATAGAAAAGACTGCACACTGTTGTTTGTAAAAATAGGAAAGGCATCGATTTCTTAAAAATAAGTTTGCCCAATAAGAGGACTTTCTTCCTAAATCTTCGGAGTACCCGGTAATACTTGATCATCCGACAGTGTTCAAAAACTCTCTGCCATTTTAGAGGCACTAATCGTAGTAGAGCGGTGGAATGATTATTCATAGTCAGAATATTCTATACCGGCTGTACCGATTATATGTCGGATAGGCGCCCGCCCCCAAGCCAGTGTCCATCTTCATGAAATGACATTGGTAGACGGGTTGGGACCAGCCTTCTATCCCGGTGAACAATGTTCCACTTCTTAGGCGGGGGCAGGATTCGAACCTGCAGTTTTCAGGTCATGAGCCTGATGAGTTGACCAATTCCTCTACCCCGCTTCTTCCCCGTTTCCTTCTCTTACTATTTTGATAGAGGAGACTGCCCACACTTCACACCAACAGAATCTCGAAAAAGAAAAAGTAAACCTTTCCTTACAGTCGAGTTAATTCGTTCCTTCGGACCCTGACGTAAACAGAGGCCTTTGCTTTATTTGGTTTGGGCTCCAGTCAGTGAAGACGGCTAGAAACCTCGAATCAAAACCTTTCTGTTCTCTTATGATATTTCGAGTTAGAGGAAAAGATCACTCCTAAAACTAAAAGCAGCCGTGATCTTAATATACGATATACCGCCAAACACTTTGTAGGCAAGAGAAAAGAAAAGCTATTATGTCAACTATGCGGGACCTTGCCAATTATTAGCTTGATTCACTATCGGATAACAAATGCCGGACCTTATTTTGGAAGCAGGGAGGGGGTGAGTCGCCGCATTGACTCGAAGAATCTAGCCACCCCACGAACTATGGTCTACTCCCGCGAGACAGTTCTTAGCCTTTACTCTAGGATGAACTGAGCCATAGCTTCTAGGGCATGTCGCCCCCAATCTCCTTGTGATTAGATCTGCTCGACATGCAAGTAGTCTATGCCTGTTCAGGCACTCTTAAGCCAGACAGTGTACTACCCTCTGACCCTCCTCTTATATTCCAGACCAATCCCTTTATTATAAGAGTTTCGTCGGTAAGTGGAATAGGCTTGTGATCTCTCTAATCACCTCCTATCTTTCCTTACCAACTTGAATGGCTCCTGTTAGCTCTTCGCATATATGAGCTCTGGCTGATCCCGTGTCAAAAGGCCTTGGCAAGGACTGAGTGTCCAGAACATCGAGAGGGATGGGAAAAGCCCATAGTTAGTTGTGTTGTACTTTACGGCAACCCAACCTGGTGGTTCAATGGGAAAAACAAGTAAATGATACAAGAGAAACACATGAATGAATTTTCATTCTTCCCTCCCTATGGTCTATGTGCTTATTCCTGCATGTGTTTAAGTTCTCTTAATGAATCTATAGACCGGAATGGTTGGATCACTTTTGAGTGTGCCTGATAGATTCACCGATCTGAGTGTGGTATTTCAATTCCTATAGGATTTGGGCTTAATCCTTTTAGCGCTCAAAATATTGGGATCCTAGGCACATGGCCGTAAGGTGCCGAGCTTATCTGTAAATAGTTTCTCTGAAAGGAGTGTGTGTGTGGCATTTCCGGTTTGTCAACATGGTTCTTAGAAAAAGGACTTTGTTCACTAAACTAAGTTACTAGATAAACTTTGAAATGCTTACCTTATTATTAGAGAAAGGGGGAGGTTCAAGTCCAAAAGAAAAGACACCTTTGCTGATGCTTCTTACAGGAAGATACATATCATAGCCGAACTGATGTGCTACTCTGGTTGGACTGTATAGCCGGCAAAAGCCCTCTTCGGAGCATATAAATTCAATATTATGTAAGAATAAGAATCAAGGGATTACTTCATAAAGGAATGCTTGCTGTCAGCTTTCAGTCCAATGCATTCAACCTAGTTATCCTACTCCAAATCCTTCTCGATGCTTTGAGAATTAGGTGAGGTGATGATTTCATTAGAGAAGCTTTTTCAATGAAGTTTTTAAAGGCTTTGGATCAATGCTTTAGCGCTTTAGTCTTCCATTCCAGGTAAGCAAACCTGGGAAGGAATGCCCTCCCGTCTGTTCACAAATCTGCTATAGGGCTTTCGTTTGTTCCGGGATCGTCTGCTCGAGTGAAAGTAGGAATGCTTGGTAAGATTCTAGAATGCCTGCTTCTGCTTTTTAGACGAGGAAAGCAATCCAATCAGTGCGGTCAGTCCTGTAAAGGTGGCTGGGGAAGTAGTTATTTCATTATCCCTTCCTTGACTTTTATGAAGTGGAAAAGCTTATTCCTTCGATCATGAAGTTATTAATGCACCAACCAAAGCTCCATATCCTTTATGTATGCCTTGGGAAAGGGAAGGTTATAATGGTGAGGATGGGCTACTTCTTAGCAATCTCCAGATACCAGCTGCCATTGAAACAAAAGGAAAGAACTTCCTGTAGTGCTTCTTCTTATGATTCTCCTCAAATCGAACCATAAGTGAAGTGGGACTTTCAAGGCTTTGGGCGAAGTCCATTGGTCCGTTTTAGGCGGTAGGCTTTATCGAGCGAAGGTGTCTTGGTTAGTACAGGGATGTGGTGAAGCATAGCGAAAGAAAGGGGACTGACATGAAGCATATCGAGCACAGGTCTCACTCTACAAGTTCAGTTCGATGAACTCCTAGCGTACCTGTGCCTACTATCTACTTAGTGTGTGTGCTAGGGAATGCAAGCAAGCTGAGCAGTTCTCACTCTGTTCGGTGACCAAGAAAGCTTGTGGACAACTATTCCACTGCTGGTACGAACTACTGGTATTCACTGAATGTCTGACAAACTTCTTCGTGGAAGGATCGAAGAGCTTAGTGTGAGAGGCTAAGGAAGATCCTACATCTAGAGTCGATGAAGATAGCGACTGTACTCTAGGCAAAGGCATCCCATATGCCCTTCTTCACTCATATGGAAAGGAGTCCCGTAGAGATATCTCTATCTGTCTCGCCTTATCCAGCAAACAGCCTATTGGACAAGGAACCCTCTAGGAAAACAACTCAACTGCCTGCCCTCCCTCGCTATCAGATGAGAATATGAAAGGAAAATCCACTCAAAAGGAAGAGTTCCTATCTCCAAAATAAGAGCAATTCGACTTGACCCTAGCTTGATTCACGTTACAGGGAGGTAAGAAACAAAGATTCTCAATAGTCAAATCAGCCTGATCGTGGTAATACCCTATCCTTTCAGTCGAGTGACTTCCTACCTCTCCTTTACTCTTAGCCTTAGTGTGAAACTAAGCTCAATACAACCCTAAAGCTATCGGTCGACTCTCTCCTTGTTAGAGTCAGGGCTTTAATAAGAGCACCTGGCTTTGCTTTGCCCATTCACTCGATTGCGTGGTCTGGTCTAGTCCTTCGTCTCATTATATGTAATTTCTTATGTCCTATCGTTCGTGCCTTGAATCTGTTGTGTCCTGCTCTTGACTTCCTGAGGAAGCATCCGGAGGTTAGTTCCCTTGTGAGTGAGCTCCCGTGCTCCTCTTTTGGGATAGGCCATTCGGCTCACTCTCATGGATAGACCTTCGGTCTACTCACTTTGCTTAAGACAGGGCAGCAGGACTTCTTTTGATCTTGTACTTTTCTTTTATTGAGATTGGCTTGGTCTTCAGTCTTCCTTTAAATGGAAAGAAGAAATTGGATGGCAAATCAGTGGCATCCTGAAAGGTAAGCCACGAGCCCGAACCTACAGGAAATGCCAATACCAATAAGTTGAAAGGTAGTTCCGAGAATATGAGGTATTTTCCGCTAATCTTTGCTTTCGCTCCTATTCTGATATATGATCGGCCCCCTTAAACTGTAAGTTTCTGAGCTTTCGTTCTTATAGGTAGAGAGAGGTCATATCCCGGTCAAATAAGGCGCACCTTCCGCTAGGAAGTATAAGAATGTCCGTAATGTTGTGCCAATAAGGGATTGAATCCGCCCTCTGAATGTGATTTCTGTATTTTGTGTGCTTTCTTGGATCCACAGCCTTGTCAGTACGCGTCCTAAAATCGCATTCTTTTTGACCCTAACGTGTGATTGTACCCCCCTTTTGTTTTAGTTCGCTTTTTGGCATAGCCTTTTAACTGGAGGAATATAAGCAAGGTCCGAACCTGACTCCTAGTCGTCTTTAAAACTCACTTCTTAAGGTGCAAACAGCGATCTCCTTAGTTTAAAACCTACCTTTCTTTCTATTTCTTTTCTGTTTATCTTTATATAATGTTGTTCTTTCTTGAGTCAGACTAGTTTGTATCTCTTTGGTGTGCATGGTCTCTTTCTTATTCTTATTCTTATCATTTAGTAGTTCTTCCATCTTTTTGTATCTTTCTTCCAATTCTCTTTCTTTCTGAGCACTAATGGATTAGCATTAATAGTAAGTTCCCCGGGGGGATTTCTTTCCTATGCTTGCTGGCTAAACAGAGTTGCCTTCCACACGTGCACTGAAACCAGAGTATACTACTCGCCTTCGGCAAAACCCTGAGTCTCTTGCTTGAACCTCATTCTCCTATCTTAAATAAGGCCTGAACGGTGGCATAAAAGCCTTGGAACGGCTGCCGCGCCTGATTCGACTCACCATTATTAGGCCTTCTTTGTCTTCGCATTACCCTAGTTCCTTAATCCAAATCCAAATTTAGGAGAAGCTAAGCTAGCTGACCTTTCGAGAGAAAAGGAAATAGCTACACCGAAGGACTTACTTCCTCAAAGCAAGGAGCGGAACCCTATGATGACTCACTTTAGGTTGAACCTGATCTGAGATCTCTCCCGTCTTCAAAAACCAAGCAATGAAGCCAACTCTCACCTTCGATTGATAGATGAAGAGCCCCGCCAAACCAATGAAAGTTGAGAAAGATTTGGCATCTTGAAAGGCAGCTAAGAGCACATCTGGTCTTCACGCAAAGAGCGACGGGTTACGGGCTCATCTCATATGTCCGATTCAGGCATCTATCTTATTGACGCAATTTGAAGATCAGGATTTGTCCCAGCCGCTCAAGCGGGATCAGATCGGGCTTTAGCGAGAACAGCTGTTCATGAATCGGGAACGGAAAGACTTCAAGTCAGAAAGTCAGCCTGAGTTAAACCCTTTTCTTGATCTATGATATTGGAAGAGATTTTTTGTGATCTCTTAGAGGCGGTATCCCCTTCGCTTTCTAGATTCATAGGAGGTCTCAAAGTCGATTCGGGAACGGACCCGATTCATGAACAGGGGAACCATAAACTATAGATTCTCCAATCCCTTGACTTTCACTTCTCGCATTGAAGGTGAATGAGTTAACCCACTAGACTAGAGGGAATCGGCCAGCCGCGCCCTTCCATTAGCAGTGAGACCTAAATGGCCTAGTACGACCAGACAGAAATAGGTTACTCGGGCAAGTCTTCTTCCAGCGCTGGCCTTCTTTCGCCTTAAAGCAGAGCAGCAGACAGGGGAGATCGAGGATAGGCCCAAACGGCAAGAACGAAAGTCTGTCATATACTACGATATGGGAATGGATTTGTCCCAACCTTTCTTTGATTCCAGGATCGATAGCAGCTCGACTTCCGGCATTGATGAGCTAGAGGAGCAAGCAGAACGGGAAAACAGGGAAAGAGGCAATGAGTTCCACTGCCATTACTTCAGTTAAGTGCACGCCTTCCGGTAAAGGTAGTCCGGGGAATGCCATCAAGCAACCAATGAAGTCTTTCCTTCAGCCATCAAGGAATCAAGCAGAAAGTTCAGTCTTTTCAGGTGAATGGGCGAGTTCCGGGAAAGAAAGAAGCCCGCCCGAACCCAACAAGTGAATGCTATGAATGAGCCTTCTTCCCTTCACGAGTGAAATTCATTCTATTGAACGGGGTAGGAGGCGGCTACGCTGCTGGGTTACGGACCTGGAACGACGATTCCCGATAACGCATTCAAATGACTGCCTCCTCTGATCGGACTTCGTTCTTGAGTTACTCGTTTAGCTCCCGAAACCAGACTACCGGGCATTGACACCCTGTCTACATCGCCTTCTTCCTTTCCTTCTTATAAAACCCCATTTCCCTCAATTTCCTCCCCGAGGGTCACTTTTTACTAGGCTATTCTTCCCATTTCGAAAGAGGAGTTCCAAGATACCACCGAACCACTATTAGTAGCCCTTTCCGACAAGCCAAGGAAAGAAAAAGAAGGCAAGGTGCCGGCTAGAGAACACTATAATAAAACGAATCTGTCAACTGCTGGACGAGCTTTTTCCGCAATTTGGGCTGACCCCACGAAGCGCCTCCTTTCCGACGATCATTCGGAACTTGCTTAACGAGGCGGAGGCACCTGAGCGGACTTGACAGAGATCTACAAAAGCTTAGCCGAAAACGGAATACAAAGCCCGTTTTTCGACGAAGTAGTGAGGGCTGTGCTTACAATAATTGGGGGTGGAGGCTAATCTGTTAGCGCGGTTGACGGGCAACTAGGATATTTCATTTTAGGACTTGTTCATGCGTCTGTTGCCGTTGCAGCTAAACTAACGGAGGAAGGAGGAGGGGACATCAAATGGATTAGAGTTTGAACAAAACTGGAAGAGATACGTAGTTACTCGACCAGAGGGAGAGGTTTGATTCCTCTTTGATGTTGTTAAGCCAAGAGCGCAAAGCGCATGGAGCAAATAAAGCTCATTAAAGAGAATTCTTTCCATCCGATCAGCCAGTTGCAGAAGAAGCTCAGCTTAAAGCCAGTTAGACCAATACTGTTATAAAAGTTCTTTAGATGGCAGTTGCTAACCATAGAGTTGAATTGATAAGCTAAGGCAATTTGAAAGTTATCTCGTAAGAGAAGAAGGCTGTTAGCAGAGGGTGGGGAAGCGCCGCACCTTCGTGAATTGGTCGAGTTTCGTGTACTGTTTCGAGATGGGGTCGGTGTTCCGTGAGTGAAAGAGATTGGTTTTCGGAAGAGAAAACCTCAGGTAGTAAGACTACACTTAAATTCAAGTGGCATTCTCCTAAAATGGAAATGCAAAAATTCTTATATATATAATAGAAATTAGTATATTAGTATAAGGTATAAATAAATAAAAAATGGAATTCTCTTCCAGCGCTGGCCTTCTTTCGCCTTGAAAGCACATAACATCTAGCGTGTCAAGCGCACATCTTTCTCTTTCTAAGAGAATACGCCCCCCAAAGGTCTGTCTATCTGGGGTAAAGCCCGTACGTAGTTATAAAACAAGCATTTCCCTTGATGGAAGACGGGATAGGTTACTCAAACAACATTCAAGTCAAGAAAAAGAAGGCCCTAGATTCCAGAGCCAAGAAGGAAAAACAAACTTGCAATATGCTTTACACAGAAAAGGCAGCTTCAGACGTATAAGGGAGGTTGCTTTCTACCTTATTCAAGGGAACATACCCTAGTTCGTACCTATCCTATAAAGGAGCTCTTAGACCAGGCATCAACCATTGTTTTTGATTTTTGTACTTGTTATAAGAATGGGAAAATATGTGGATTCGATTCATCGAGTTGGCTCCATCAGCTAGGTAGCATCTCAAAGCATAAGAGGCTCCTAACTAGGTAACAGAGTCTCTCTATCTATCAGATATATATGTATGAAGCCTGGCATTACGGTTCAAAAACTTAGATTCGGCTAAAAGAAGATCTCAAAGCTTTCTCTCTTTAACGGTTAAGAATACTAAGACTTTAGGCTCTCTTACCCCAGGTCGCCATTCCATACTTTTTCGAAAGGTGATCCCCTTCGGACCCTCGATTCATCGAGATGTCAACTTGAAATCTCGAACATAATCCTTTTGTTGGTAATGGCCTTGGCGAATGACTTGCCACGCTTTCTGGGCTTGACTCTTGTGGGAAGTGCTCAGCCGCCTCCAACTCTTTCTGTGGGTCAGACAACTTCCTTAGGTCAGCAGACATCATACTTTTCTCTACTGCTCCCGCAAACGGTGATGTCTCGATTCCCATTGGTCGGTCTGCTATCCGGAACAAACCTTTGTCCAAGATCCTCTCGGATTCCTGAAATTAACACAATTATTTGTAGAGTGAGTCGTCCATTTATCGTGCCATTTACAATAAGGTTTTCCTTTGATTTCTTCTTATTTAGGTATCTTTATCTTATGTCCAGGCAGACAGGTCAAAAGCTGTTGATAACCTTGAGGCTGCTTCAGAGCTTCAGATGCCAACCAGTCGGCCGCGATCTTACCTTCTCTATGAGTATGCTTACAAAAGCACTGCCAATCCCTTTGAACAAGATTCCTGCAAGCTTGGATCAGTGGTGCTTGAGGGTGATTAGAGGAAATCAAATGAATCACAGCATGCAAACAACAGAATCGGTTTCAAGAATGACCTGCTTGTACCCCCAATCCCACGCTAACATAAGGCCACGGTAGATGGCCCAGAATTCAGCCACATTCTTGGTTGTACAATCCAAATTCTCAAAGAAAGCAGACACCCATCCGTAGACCCTTTCGATATGGATAGGCCCTATTGGAATGAAAGGAAGGTCAGCTGTTTCACCTCCATCCGTCAATCCCCTTTGTTCTTCCTTTGTTGCTGCTTTCAGACATAGGAAGAATTATAGGAATGAATGAGGTACTGCTGACCAGGTGAGATATATATTCCTAATTGCACCAGCAAAGCTGGCGTAACGTAAGCGGATTGGCATTATCAGATCCAGATGCGCTCAGAGCGTTAGCCTAGGCGAGCCTTACCAGAGCTCTTGTACATTTGTCAGTTTACCTATGAGAGAGCCGGTCTAAAAGAAAGGCCTATTTGAGAGACTTGTTGTAACTGGACCTTAGTACCTCTCAATGAGAGAACTGGCATCTTCTTACTAACTAAACAAAGGAAGGCATATAGACTCACTCCCTTACTTGAATTAGGAATCTCAACTCGATCTTAGCGGATCTAACTTCCCCTCCTTCTGCTCTTAAGCACTTTCTAGTGACCAAGACTCTTCTGATCATCATTGCTTTTTTTGTCCTTCATGAAAGAAAGTCATGATGGGAGAGGCAGGCTAAGTCAACCTTCCCCCCCTAAGAGATAATGTTATGCATCCTAATTAGAAGCGCCAGTAGTAGTCTAAATAATGTCCCTTTCAAAGTACAAGACAACAAGCCCAGCTAAAAAGGAAAGTGGTAAGATCTTTTTTCTTGATATTACGATATCTTCTTCAAAAGGCCATCAAATGGCAGGTTGTCCAAAGACGATTGGGGAACAACGAGTGAGAACGGTAATAGGCGCACTCAGGCAAGCGTTTAAGCTTGGTATTCGGAGGTCGGGTCTTCCTCGAGTGCAATAAAGGTCAAAGGATTTATTCTACATAGGGGATTCTGCTTTGTCGCCTAGTAAGAAAGAGAGAGGACGGAATTTTCTTGAGAATGGTCCTCTCCCCCAGGACAGGAATTTGAGTTGAAGATGGGGTAGAGTAGGCCCAATCTGTATTTGGGATTTCGTTCTCGAAGGAGTTATGGCGCATTAGGTAGAACGCCCTTCATTCTCTTTTGATGTGACCAGTGTTAAATCCGCCAAATGGATAAGGTCACCCAAGAGTGGGATTGAATTAGTCTTTTGGACTAGAACTTGGAAATAGAAGAAGAAATCGAATTCTCCTTCTCGCCAGCCTATTCGCTTTGAGCCGAAGCAGCGGAATTGCCAACATTACTATAGAATGAAATTAGTGCAGCGGATTCGGCGATAAGAACTGCCCGTGCCTACCTTTACTCAATGCTCCTGAAGTCCGAAAATGAGACTGAGTGGAAAGGGGGCAGGGAAGTTAAGTTACAGAAATGGTAGTCGTGGACTGGTACCGCAGTACTGCCTACTTTTGGTAATCCTTATTGTGATCTCTCAGTCAGCATAAAAATTGGATAAAGGGCGTGAGCACTCCACTCAAGTATGTGGAAGTGCTTTTCGGCTCATTGTGCTTGCGAGACGATCCTCGGATCGGTTATTTTCAAAGTCTGTTGGGAATACGTAAACGCCACTGTGCTATGCCGGATCAAAACCCGGCCATATCAACACTGTTTCGGGCCCCACGATTCAGAGATGGATAGAGTGTGGCGAATCAAGAGGAATGAGCTACCTTTGATACGGACCCCCACCGATGAAAAAAAAGAAAGAATAGACTGATCTAGAGGGGGAGCAGCGGAGTTTTCGCCTGCCCCTCAACGGATTAACTCGGCGTGCCACCCTCGGCTACAAGGTCCTTCCAGGACCATAATGAAGAGCACTGACTTGAAGTTCTGACTCTGCTCTTCTGGCTCACACCCAGTCCAGCGTTGTCTGTCTCCCTCATCAAGTGCCGTTTCTAGCCCACTCTTGGACAAACTCGGTTGGAAGTGCGCCCCTCAGGACGTGACCCTCGGATCAACTACACTCTTGTAGCACCCCATTGCCCACTCTGCGCCTCTGTACAAGTCCTCTAACTTGCTACCTCTGAACCCAATCTCGTCTCGCGTGGCTGTCACTGACCACTGTGCCTCTCTAGGCTTGCCTCTGTTTCTCTAGTAATGTGCCTCCACTCTCGGAGGTCTTGGCTCATACCCTTATGTACCTCTGTACCTCAGAACTCAAATACTCGATGCCTCACCAAGAGGTCTTAGCATTCTGCTCATCTTTGCCTCAAATTCACGGATGTGTCTGACCCCAGTCTTCACCCTGTACTGACCCTTGTGCCTGCAAGCAAGTCACCCTCATGGTTGTAATGCCCACAGAAGCCATGTACTAGTGCCTCGATTGAACAACCCTAGAGTTGTAGTGCTACCCCGTTTACACTTATCAGAACAAGTATCTTGCCTCATTTGCCTCAATCTCGGTGCCTGGTGGTCTCCCCGCTTGGAACCCACTCTGATAATCTCGGATAGTGCTTCCCGTAGTGCCTCAACCCACTGGTCTTCACCCTCGGTTAGCACGACTCAAAACCCACTGTAAACTCATGGTTGTGTTGCCTCTCTAGTGCCTCAGTCCTCTGACCTTCACCCTGAGTAAGCTTAGTACCCATCTCGATCTCGTGCCTTCTTCCCTGAGGGTCTTCCCTCAATGCGCCCCTGCGCGTCTCATCTAGTAGGAAGTAGTCTTGGCATTGATCCCACGACATGGCTATCGCCCCTCTAGGCTAGCGTGGTTACCCCTCACCACTTGCCACTTGGCGTTTTCTTTGCCAACATGTCCTGTAGGTTCACATGGGTAACCAAAGACTAAGAGAGATATACTGGAAGTTTCCTAGCATCCCGATGTTTTGCTGATAACTCAGTCTCTGAAAGAAGCACGCCCCTGAATACCTCATGAAACCGTGCACCAAGCTCAAACCAAGCCATCAACTAATCCGAACTCGAAAGACTGCTCTGTAGCTGCTGAACGTAGCCAACAAGTAGGACAAGTCTCAACTAGCCCACAAGAAGGTAGCCAACAACATAGATTTGGCACGGCCAAGCAAGAAAACGGATGTTTTTCAACGGATTATGGGGAAGGGCCCCCTTTAGAGATAGGGGCTGCTTCTGGTAGGGATAGGATCAGTTAACCTTCGCATGCCGATTCGTATTACTCGAGAGATAAGAAGCTCTACCCCGGTGTTAAGGGCACCCAGCTAGAAAAGCGCTTACGGCCCAGGGATGTCCCCACACAGATAGTTTGCCCCCCGGGTATGTTTGCCATATATCGGGGTGGAAGATGGAATCGGGGCGGTTGGCTGCGGAGCCTGATGCAAGCCTTCCCAGGCTGAATTCATATTTCAGTAGAGCCCGGGAGAGCTATTACTATTCAAAATTCACTGTTCGGGGGTGTTGGTCTATCTAGGTTGGGTAGGGCCCCAAAGGTAGTTGCCCCATCTCTCTTCTACCCTTTCCCGTGATATAGAGGCTAGCACAATTCCGAAGGTGAAGGATTGATTTAATATAAAAAAATGCTGAATTGTCAGCTAGCTCTTCCCCTTTCCCGGCTCACTCATTATGCAAGCAAGCAGCGCTACACCACTTTTGCGTAAATTCCTTCCGGTCTCACTCCCACCTATTCCTACCGTCGAACGATAGAGAGCATCTAGTTCTTTGTTCATCCTTTTTCCATATGGTTTATTACTGAATTAGCTCACGCGAAAAAGTCGGTCGCTTCATGCATGTTCCAGATTGTGGCTACGACTTTATCTCCTGGCACCTCCACCGCTAATGCAAGCATCCATCTAGTTCCATTCTATATCCTGTCCTCCCCTTCGTATCTATTGATCGCTATCCATTTTCCTTGCATCCATCCCGGGAGCGGAGCTATACCGAAAAAGATTTTTGAAATTATATAAGTCTTATATTCACCCTCCCTGTTCCCCAGCAACTTCAAGGCAACCAAAGGGGGACGTAGGGGAGATGGAACAACGTCCAAGCTGTGACAACCCAGCAGCAACAACCTGCTTCTCAGCAAAGGGAAAAAAAATCTATCTCCTTCATCCCAACAACATCAAAATCAGCAGCCACACCAGGTAGCTCCCATCGCTTCGACAGTCCAGAGTGCTCCTGTTCAACAGTCAAATGTTCAGGTCAAAGCAATGGCCAGCGTAGGCGTCGACAATTGACTTTTTTTGCTGACCGGGTTCTCTTTGACAAGTAAAGTTCATTAAACATGATGGGCTTGCCTACCCTCCAGAACCTAAGCCTCTAGGCTATGACCCCAAAAAATCTTGCAAATTCCATCGCGGGTATAGCACTAACAGATGCATAGCTTTTAGGCATTTTTTTTCAATACCTCGTTGAGGAGGGTAAGATCCAACTTGATGGGAATTCTATCCAACCCTCAACATCCACCGCTGCTCCATCGAACCTCTCTCTTCACATAGTCAGGAAGTGGTTCGTGAACCATGTGAAGAGAGAGGGCAAGGCTCCCATGGAGAGCCAAACGTCTTCAAGCATGCCAAAACAAGAACAAGCTAGCCTTAATCAGACTTCTCATCCTTATGGTGCAGTGCCACCCTGTTATGGAAACTTTGACAAGCAGTCTACGGCACCTAAACAACCGCTAGTGACGATTCTTTCTCCTATGGTTATGCCCATTTTTGTAGCACAAAATCCTCAACTATATTATACTACTACAAACATTTCAGTCCTCGAGGTGGCAGATCCTCGAGAACCGCTCACCCCTTCACTGGAAACGACTTATGCTACCCCACCCCAAGCATCGGTCGGGGCGACCATCGACATGGCAGGGAAATCTAGCGGAACGGCTATCCCACACTTGGCTAGGCCCATTCCATTGAGGCTTGATTATCTTTGCATCAATACCCTTCCCTTGTGCTACAGACAGCATCAGTCAATACCACCAGGTCAGGAATAATTTATCATTCGCAGCCACAGTCTCAACCGGGACTCAGCCTGCTTTTTCGAAGCCATCCTTTTATATCTCCTACAGACCCAACCAGTTGAAGATTTTCTTCCTGCCCAGATCTCGATTATGGAACTTCTGTCCACTTCACAAGTCCATCGGGCTGCCAAAGGCTCTTCACCTTAGCTATGTGAGTGCGCGGTACAAAGGCCTACATTTGAGAGGCATTGCCTATAACACCTGACTTGATAGCGCAGGCACAAGACCTTTTGAATGCCCACTTTGAATGAATAGGAGGGAAGGGCCTATACAGATTCATCCTGTAAGGACGCCAGCACCTTTCCGCTTTCCTGTTTACCCAATCAACGCCCTCCTCCATCCATCTATTCCCCATCATAGCACTTGGAATGACTTCCACAGACCTCCATAACGGCACTCTTGCCGAGAAAGCCCTTCCACATCAAAGGAACTTAAGCTTTCACTAACCCCACAGGCCTTTTTTGCTATCACACGAGAAAAATGCCTTATCGCCAATGATGCTAACCATACCTCACTTGTCTTAGCTGAGTTAATGCTTCAATTAAAGCATACCTGCCCAGAATTGTATAAAAAACAAACCCTATGACAATTACAATCACGCCACCGGATGACCTAAAGATCGCGGGGTTACGCCTTAGGAACCGGAGAGGCATATGAATATCTTTCCTTTAGACATTTCATATATATTCTTTATAACCGAGAGAGAGGATACCTATGAATGAATGCTATTCCGCCGATCATCTGTCAAACCTCTCGCATTTAGGAAATGCTTTCCGGAAGGGTGCCCTACATTGGTTTAAACTCATTCCCAGCTGCATAGTGCCATCCTACCAGCGGCTCAGTCTCGCTGCCTTTCCTTTCTAGCTATCACTCTTTTTCCCCAGAAATACATCACCTTGGCGTTGAATAAAATGTCCCCGAGTCCATGTCGTGATAATAGAGCAAGGCCTGGATGTCCTTGTAGAAAGTCTAGCCCGAGTTCCCCAAACAAGCTAAGGTAACCCGCTAGGGCTCTGATCGTGACAAAAGTTCTGTTAGGTTCTTAGTAGCAGTCGGCGACCTTCTTGATTCTTTCTTTTACTTCACATAGCTTTTCGTCTCCTTGATAGCTGGCAGTTCTCCAAAAGTATGAAAAGCTGGAGGACTTTGTACCAGCCATTCCAGTGTGGTTGAATTTTGTTCAACAGCCCAAGGAATGTTCGCCCTTTTTGTTTTGTTATTTCCACTGCTTGAAGTGATTGTTACGACCACGAAGAAACGACGAATCCCAACTACGGATATATAAGAGCCAAAACTGCTAAGGGCATTCCATCCAGCGTAAGCATCTGGATAATCTGGAATGCGACGTGGCATACCCGAAAGCCCTAAGAAATGCATGGGAAAGAGGGTCGGATTAACCCCGAAAAAAGTGATCCAAAAATGGATTTGACCTAAAGTTTCAGGGTATGTCCGACCAAAGATTTTACCCACCCAATAGTGAAATCCTGCAAATAAAGCAAAAACGGCTCCCATAGAAAGTACATAATGGAAATGTGCAACCGCATAATAAGTATCATGTAGAGCAATGTCTAGCCCAGAATTTGCCGGGACTATTCCAGTGAGTCCTCCTATGGTGAACAAAAAGATGAACCCTACAGCAAATAACATGGGTGTTTTGTATTGTATCGAACCCCCCCACATGGTAGCGATCCAACTAAAGATTTTAATTCCAGTGGGGACAGCTATGATCATGGTAGCTGCGGTGAAGTAGGCACGGGTATCAACGTCTAAGCCCACAGTAAACATATGATGAGCCCAAACAAGAAATCCAAGAACACCTATACTGATCATGGCATAAACCATGCCTAGATACCCGAAGACCGGTTTTCCCGAAAAAGTCGAAACGATATGACTTATGATACCGGATCCAGGCAGAATGGGAATAT